CGGAGCGGGCGTACAGCTTCGTTGCTTCAATTTTATTTTGGAGTGGTTTCTCAAGTTGAAGGAGTTTGCCAGCAGCTTCTGAAGGATCAAGCCCATCAATTTTCCATCAACAGGTGAAAGCAAAGAAAATATGTACACGGAGATGAACTGGATTTCCATCTAAATCCGTGTAAACTACCAATTTTGCCAGAATTTACCCATAATAAGGAAACTTCGTAGGAAATTTGCATAAAAATAATAAATATGAGAAGTAGATATATAATTAAGAAGGGATCTACTAAATCTCGCCACTTGCCTCTGTTTTACTCGTATGTTATTGGTTGAACAATTCTTGGGAATTGTGGTACGGCAAGAGAACATTGTTGACGTAACTACCGATACGGGGAAACCTTTGCATTCCCGCACACTCGCAGGACGCCGCGAAAACCAATTATGATATCTCCAAATTATTTGTTGATGGCTAAACTGTTTCTCGAACGAATCGCACTCCTTCATATACATCGGGAGTCCATTGATGAAACGGAACAAGAGAAAGTTTGAACGCCGTTCCGGCTGTAATAGAAGCAATGGCGGTATAAATTGCAACGAGATACTGACTAGATGGTAGTACACCTGCTGTTTTATCAAGCTGAAGCTGTCCGCCAGAAATTCCATGCAACAGAGAGGGACCATATAGCAAAAAAGATGAGCTAGCTCCACCCATCGGTAGAAATTTCGTAGTTGCTTCATTCGATCTTATATCCTTTTTAGTATGTCCAGACAGGAAACGAGAAGATAGGCTTGATAGCTCCAATGCCACATGAAGGGTGACCAAATCGCTTGCCCAGCAAGGAACCATTCCACCCGAACTTGCAGTTAGTAAAAAAAATAAGAATTCTGCCAAAGCCGTTTTTGAACATCGTATGTAATCAACTGACAACGGAATGGATAGCAGCGAACAAATCAATATAAAAAATCTAAATATATAGCTGAAATTGCTGATCCAATAATTTTCGGAAGCAACGGAAACCGATTGGACCTGGATCCCCCATTGACATAGTGAAGCAATCGTGCCAATTAACGTAGATATTGGTGAAATTCGGTAAAGTAAAGTTGTATTTCTCCCTTTGTTTGATAAATCGATTACAATAACTGCAATTAAACTGAGAGTTAAAATACGTTCCGGCAAAGTTGACAGATTACCGAGTGAGAAGTAGAAATCTGGGAACGTAAAATTGGTGTAATTCGTAATAAAAATCGGGATAATATTTGAGATTGGATAAACTTCCGCCACATTTTTTTCCAAAAGGGAATTAGCAAATTAGGTACTCTCATATCTATGTGACCATATAAACCGCAGCAGCGGGATATTCCTACCTTTCCCCCATCCAGTCGATTCGGTAATCAGCTTTATTAAATTGAGTTGGGAAGGAGAAGCAAATATTAAACATATTTATTGGACTTGTATTTCCGATGAAACAAATGTTAATGAAACAGATCGAATTAGGTTTAAATGCCAAACCCTTCGATTCATTTCGGAAGAATTGAACTTGCTATATGCAAGGACCACTTTTGGTAGTTCTAGGTCAAATCTACGTCGTAGAAGACGTATCGTACTCTTACGTTTACCCGCTAACGTACTATCACGTGAAAGTCGTGGTATATATCTCAATCTACGCAATCCATCTCGATTTATTGAGGCACTGTGATACAAGGAAAAAGTATTCCAAATTTTTATAAATCTGTTCAAGATGTCATCATCTGATAACACAGCCCAGGCTAATTTACTAACCGGATATCCGTCACTATCGCAAAACTTCCCTTTCTCCAAAAGTTTAACTAGTTGCAAAATAGGAATCCTGGGATAAGTTTTTTTCCCACTCGAAATGCTGTTGCAGGAACCCAACATGGTTTCAATCTGGACGTCTTTTGATACTGACTGAATAGCTGACATGTAACCCAGGAATGAAACACAACTGGTAGATAGCAAATCGCTACGTATTTGGATAAATTCAGTTGGATAATGAAAATGAGATTTAAAAGATGTTGAAATATAACGAATCCATTTTTTTACGAAATAGTGGGTTCCATGAAAAACTATAATAGATTTGTTTTCATATCTTCCAAGGTGAATGCACAAGCTTCGGATGAGGCAGCGGTTGATGCCTGTTGCATCTAATTGAGAATTACATTTGGAAACAAATTTCTTCTTTCTAATTACGTTATTTCGATCGGGAGATGCAAAATATCTCGGTTGCAACTTACGCATTTGCGTCCATAAAATTAACAACATCGAATCGATTTCGTAAGTGTAAAAATTTTGGAGTAGCATTTCAATACTTCTCCGTTCTCTTCGTTTCCAAGACCGAAATTGAATAAATTTTCCACACGAAGTTTCGTACGCGTGAGTAGCTATCCTTAGTAGATGTGGGAATGGAACATCTTTAATTCGTCGACGAAACAGGCGAACTAGAGTTTCTAGATGAAGATTCTGTGACATCTCGATCTCTAAAACGTGGCTAGATTTTGGTAATCTATCTTCCAGAAATAAAAATATTGAATGAGTAGACTGCGAAATTTTTGAATTGTTATTTGTTTCAGCGGCTAGCTGACGTGAAAGAGGTATTCCCAAAATTAGACATATCGTTTGTAAAAGTACGTGGAGATACAAATCCATAGTAAGCCGACTGCTTTATTTTCAAACAAATTCTGAATAGAAAATCTCTGAATAATCTTGGTGACGCACACTATCAATTAAACGCTTTGTTGATATTGCACTACAAGCCCCGAAGATTAAATCTACGCCTTGTCTATCTAAACAAGACTTACAAGCGATTGAATAAAAATTATCTCTAAATAGAAGAAGAAATAGATATAAGAAACAGTCTTGATTAATGCTAAGCCCTCCGATTCTCTGTGACACATCAAATTTAGGAGGGGATCCGGAAGTTATTTTCGTCACAGTAACTCCTAAACATTATTATATTTCATAGTGAATTTTCTCCAAAGGATTCAATATATTAAATTAGTAGCTAAATTTTAATTATATGGGGAAGGTGGAGATGAAACTGTAATTATTTAACCGTTGCATTAACGAATGAAGAATCATGCGTCTCATTGGACAACGTGAAACCCGAAGGTAGTAAATACTTACTAATATAGTAGATACTTACTAATTCGGTTTCTGCAAAGGAAGCATCCACACAAATAAGATATTTACTGATTCGATCCTCGATGATGTGCCGAGCTGCGACCATCCGTCGGGAAATCGTGGCGAGTTATACCAAATTTCAACCTGGTGGAGAAATCGTTGGTCAACCCTCAACCCCAAATTGGGTTGGGTGGAGAAACTCGTTCCGGTGGTAATGATGTCGTCGGCTTAAGCTACTCCCGCCCTCGCCCCCGCCCCCTCCCCCAGCTTTTCATCACGCCCAGAAAGATATGTCCGATATCACTTCTTTCGAAAGAGGTTTTGACAGAAAACCAGTAGTCCCTCCGAAATAATCTACTTCTTAAGGGAATGCCAAATACGGCGTAGATGTAGAGTATAAGTAAAAGGGAGGGGTAATACAGAAGCACCTGAAAAGATCTGTAAACTGGGCCCATTATATTCTCCTAAAATTCGATTTTTAATTAGAGGCTGATTCCAATTTGTTCGGGCACCTCCGCCCGTTTCAAAATATCACGAACGGTTGCTGTTGATTGAGCCCCTCGCTTAGGTAGAGTAACAATGGCAAATAGGTCCAATTGGGTTTGTTCCTTCCGGGGGTTGTAAAAACCAACCTCCTCAATGGCTTTACCTTCCCTCCGAGACTGGGTATCGATTGCAATTATTCGGTAGGTAACCTATAAGAATAGGTGGGTGCACACAGGACGGAACGACCCCCCCCCCCCCCCCGCAAAACCATATATGAAACGTTGAATTTATGCGGCTTAGGGCGCAACTTCAGTTGAATAGGTAACTGCTCTATCCAATTGCAGAAAGATACTTTTAACTCATATGTGTATGACGCGGATATTCTCCGATTTATTGAGTTATCTCCTCGCGAATTATCTTTTTGTGAAAAAAAAAATATTGTAAGGTGAATAGGTAAGATAAGTGGGGAGACAAACCTACCCCCTACCCCCCCCCCCCCCTCTATTTACCTGCCAATGAGTTCAACTGGATATCATATCGGACATCTCCCCGTTCGTAGATCGGTTTCGCCAATCCTTAGGTTTAGGCTTAACCCCAAGGCTTCTCCAAATTGGGAGTCGGTAGCAACAGAACCCATCTTAATCGACCCCTAAGAAAGAAATTTATCAATTAAGTTATATATATATATATACCTGTTATAAATTATAGGTAAATTGAGACTCAGTCGAGGTAAGGTTGTTGAATCGTCTAAACCCAGTAATACTAAGTCAACCCTACCAAAATTCAGTTTTAAGTCCCCGGTAAGAACATATGGGGTAACGGACTAATGAGGCTTAACCGCGCTACTTCTCGCAAATAACCATAGATGTAACTTTCCCCCCAAAAATAGAAATAGAATCAAATAGATAGATGTTATTCAAGTTTCATTGGGTAATTGTTTTTAGCAAAATGTCGAATCAGGAACGTTCTACCCAAGGGGTAGAACCGGTGGATACCATACTCCGCAGAAACGACCTCGATGTTCGATTCGCACGTTGCTTCTTACCATGTCGCTTCAAGCGAGGTTTTACCGTAATATCTAAAAACCGGGAATTAATTTCCTATTAAATACTTATTGCCCTGGTATCTTCGATTAATCTTTCTGGTACAAACTCTATGATGCAAAGTGAAGTTAAGCAGACTAGAACTTACCCCAAATGATTATCTGTACAGCTTATCAAATTAAGGACTTGATTTTTCCTTAGCCGCATACGTTACATCAATTGTAATTTCTGAAATATTGTTTTGCTTCGCAAAGACTTCGGTATTTTTCTTGGTTCTCCCCCTTGCGAAACCAGGAATTCCATTTGGTTCCGACTCAGCTTCGGGGGTCCAGTTAATATTTTTCATATCTGTTGATAGAGACTTGGTGCTTACCTCTTTGGTATCGTGCCCCCCAAAAACATCCGATAAATGATCTTCCATACCCAGATTAAATGAGTTGTAGATTAGATCGGCTATTTGATTGGTTCCTTCGTAACCCAGAAAGGGTCGATATCCGAGAGGAGAGTTCTGAATATGAACTGGTGAGGAAATAACCCCGCACGGAATATCAATACGTTTGCCAATGTGACGCTCCATTTGAGTTCCAAATATGGCGGAGGGTTCAATACGGGCTATCGTATCTCCGACTTCGGTGTGATCTTCCGTAACTATTACTTTATCACATAAACCCTGAACTTGCTCGTTAAACCGTTCTGCATCATGCTTGCAATACGTGCCTGAGCAACTGACACGAATTCCCATTTCTTTGACGAGTATCTTAGTAATTGAGGCTGCATGAGTTGCATCACCGAAAATTACTGCTTCTTTTCCAGCTAAATTTTGACAATCAATAGACTTCGAAAACCAAGCTGCTTGAGAAACAAATTTAGTTTGATTGTCAATATATAATTTGTAGTTAAATCTTTTATCTGACAGTGCAAAAGCCCACACATTCACAAGCTTCCCAATCTGTCCGATAAAATCGGCTGTGTTTGAAATTCCCATGGGAGTTATAGATATGTAAGGCATTCCATACTCTTTTTCCGGAAAAGTCGCTGTCATCAAACCTACTTCGCGATAGGGAACTATATTAAACCAAGCTCTTGGCAAATCCTTCAAATATTTGAGATACCCCCCCTCTGGGATTACCTGATTGACTGAAATTCCCGATTCTCCAGGTAGACGTTTCAATTCGCGACAGTCATGTTGATTGTGGAAGCCTGAGGTAGAAATTCCTATAATATTTGCTGAAGGTGCGATTGTTACGGATCGGTCCAAGGTACTTCGTTTACGAGCCCTATCCAAATGAAATCGAATTATCTGTTCCAAGGTTCTATCCGCCGCTTGAAGCTCATTGACTCAGTGATAATTAACATCCGCGAGAATTACATCAGACTCGGAAGACAAAGAAGCTCGATCTACAAAATTTTGTAGATCCTCCTGTGAAATGCTAGAGGTACACGTAGGTGTCAAGACAATTAGATCGGGGTGTTATTCCTCATCTTTTCGGCTTATATTATTTATAACCTTTTCCTGGGACCCGCGTGCTAATACGTGGCGGTCCACTACACTAGCAGTTACTGGGGTGAAATCCCTTTCCCTCTCCGACGTGGAACGCATTACGTTGAAGTAGTCATCTCCCAAAGGGGCATGCATTATAGCATGTACGTTCCTAAAAGAACTGGCTACTCGTGAAGTACCTATGTGGGCGGGTCCGGCATACATCCAATAAGCTAATTTCATAATTTAAATTTGGTATCATTTTGTTGCTTCGCGTCATAAAGGGATCTATTGCTACATGTGGCTTATCATCGTAATATAAACTGGGAGATCCATCGGGGGAAACTATTATATCGAGTATATTTAGGGGGGGCGTAGATAGCAAATCGAAGCTAGAAATGAGATTTATAAGTTCTCCAATTTCTAGTCTATGAAAATGCGGGAGATCTTTTCTTCCTGAAAAAAATCTGGGACGGAAGGATTCGAACCTCCGAGTGACGGGACCAAAACCCGCTGCCTTACCGCTTGGCCACGCCCCACAAATGGTCAGTATGATGACTATCTCACACTTCGGGTTTCCTGTCAACCGGCTTTCTTTAGTTATTTGCTCGGTACAAGAGAACAGCAACGAAGAGAAATTGGAGTAGTTTTGAACTACTAGTATTTCATAAAATTAGCTAAAGAAAAATACTTCAGCGGAAATCCATTTAGATGTCATTTTGGTCCGGTAAGATTTCGATTTTGGTGAATCCTCATCATTCGAATGCATCCCAATTATTTGAATGGAAGGACATATAATAATATATACCCGACGGGTCAACCAATTGAAAGATGATGTGCAACCATGTCGGAGAAAAGTTACTTGTTACATCACTGGAGAATGAAGATGATAGTTTTGTGTGACACCTATCTGGAAAATTCTATTCACCTCAATGGCGCTTCTTTTGCCAAATTACCCGAAGCTTATGCAATCTTTGATCCAATTGTGGATGTAATGCCGGTAATACCAGTGTTTTTCCTCCTCCTAGCCTTTGTTTGGCAAGCCGCAGTTAGCTTTCGATAATAGGTGCTAGGGAGTTGATTAATTCTGGAATGCCTCGCTCCTCACCTTACCAGGTGAAAAGGAAGAAGAAAGAGGGGGAGGGCGCTGCAATTTAGGCGAAAAATTAATTGTGGTAAATAGCAACTCTCTTATCTGGTTCTGACATCTGCAGGCGAAGGTATCAGTATCGACGTATTCACTTCCACATAGAAAAATAGGATTGAATCCCCACGGTTTACCCGAGGTTGACAAAAATGAATTCTTCAATTAGTTGGATGTTTATACAGTTTCTCTCCCCACCTATTGAAATAATAAGAAGGAGACGAAATACTGGATGAAGTAAATGGAATTTGTTGGGTGAAGTAGTGTCTCACGAAAGCCGGGTTCTTCCTTCCAATTGGGAGGGGAAGTCATATCCGTATGTCCATATAGATATAACAAATATAAATGATAGATATAAATTAGGTATTTCAAACGAAATTGCTTTGTCTTCTTCTATCCCTAGTTTTAGAAAACATGGAGATGTTATCATGCTTACCCTCAAACTATTTGTCTATGCAGTAGTTATCTTCTTCGTCTCCCTCTTCGTTTTCGGATTTTTATCAAATGATCCTGGACGAAACCCCGGACGTAGGGATTAAATATAAGTCGATGCCCTAGTTATTTCGCTGAGATCAGTTTTTCAATCCACCTGTTTAATTTCTTCAAAAATAAAGGAGAGAGAGGGATTCGAACCCTCGGTACATATGAGTTGTACGACGGATTAGCAGTCCGACGCCTTAAACCCCTCGGCCATCTCTCCAAGCAACTGAGGATGTATCTCTCCCCAATTTTAACACGAAGTTAGATTGTAAGTCTATACCTGCAACCTACAATACAGTTTGTGGAAGGGATGACCTCGCTCGCGCATTACTTGCCAGAATCAAATTTGGAACTACTTCCGAGTAAAAATTTTCCTCCTTCCTTTTTTTTCATGTCGGTCCCCCTCCCCACTTCCCTTTCCATATAAAAAAAACGAATTCGTAACTAAATTTATTAGGTACAAATCAAAAACCTTGCCCGAAAAGGATTCGACATTTTCCGGCCTAGCCAAAATTGGCGAATTCGCTTCCGCAACCTAAACTGAAGCCCAATACGATGCAATGGCCAATCTCGCAGCTAAGACGCTTGCCGCGGAAGCGCCAGTAAGTAGCGAAGTAATTTCACTTCACCAAATTGATGTCACCCACTTCTCCCACCTCCCCCCGTTTCTTCTCCGTATAAGTGAAAAAAAAAAAAATTAAATAAATATATCTGTTTAATTTTTTACAAAATTTCTTAGTATCAATATATATATTTACGAGAAACGATAGAAGGAGGGATAATGAATCTAGAGATAATTGCGCAACTTGCTATCTTGGCGTTAGTAGTTGCATCGGGACCATTAGTAATTGCACCACTGGCAGCTCGAAGGGGTAACCTTTGAATGTAGGCAACGCAACCGCGAAGTGAATATCAATTTCATATATATATATACAAAATATATACGGAAACGAGGAGTGGGTGGGGGGGGGGGCTCCTCCTACAACCAGACATAAACACGGTTGGAACGCCTCACCGATGTGCGAATAGCTGGTATAATACAATTGTGCCGCAGCGGGTATAGTTTAGTGGTAAAAGTGTGACTCGTCTCATATCGATTTCATTTAGTTAAGGGATCTTTCAAATTGAATCTCAGCTAAATAAAAAAGCTTCATTTCTACAAAAGTACATCTATTTCTCCTTACTATTTAGTAGTATAGAAAAGATGCGCCATTCCCGTCACTCCTGTACTTCGGAAGTCGTACCGGTTAATGACGAAGCAGAATTTTTTTGGTATGCAAAAAACTTGGGAAGATTCCGAAAAAGAGGAAGAAGTAGGAATCTATGGGTAGACATCTAAAATATTTGCCTCATCGTCACTGAACCTTGGGGGGAAAAAATCCAAGCTCAGAAGTTACAGGTAGGTTAATCTTGGTTTATCAGGATTATCAAGTCAAGCACTCTTTTCTTTTTTGGTTAGACAGTACTAGTTGCTTTCGACTCGGTGAGAAACATTTCCCTAAGGATTGTTGGAAGTAGAAGTAAAGAACGAAGTAAGTAGAAGAAAAATTAGTGAAACTAATTCTTCTTCTCAAAGGATCATCTAAGAAGTATATCCATGCTATACGACCAAAACGTAAGCAAAACTGACATAGATTTTATGGACGCCATTTACTCAAATTGGGGCGGATCCGTCCTCCTCGAACGGAAAGAGAAAGAGGAAGTCCCCATATATTACGATGTGGAAGAAATCTTGATCCCCGTAGAAGTAATTTTGATATATGCTCCCTTCGCTTGAAACAAGGGAGACAGTCCACCCATTTTTCGATTGTTCCATTTAACTAAATATATGCAGACGAATTCTCCGCCAGTTTCGCGCTATTTAGCCTTCCTCGATTTCCATAAAGGAGCCGAATGGGCGGAAACTTCCATGTTCGGTTCTGAATTAGCGACGTCATAACCATCTGTTGTCGTCGACTATAACCTTTAGCCTTCCAAGCTACTGATGCGGGTTCGATTCCCGCTACCCGCTGGTGATGCCGAGAATCCCGGAGCCCCAGTCAAGTTAGCCCCTTCATCCGTGGATTGGGTCGTGAACAAACTGGAGTTCCTGTTTGTTCACGATTTGGTAACTAATCTGTAGGCGTATTCGTGATAAACCAAGAGAAGGGGAGAACAAACGCCCATCGTCTAATGGATAGGACAGAGGTCTTCTAAACCTTAAGTATAGGTTCAAATCCTATTGGGCGTAATTCCGTGTTTGAGGTGATTCTGTCGTCGTAAATGGAGTGAAAGCGGTCGGGTGGGGTGGTGAAGCCCGGGGGGGGGGGGGGGGGTTACCCCACTTCCTTCCCCAGGTGGAATCTGCAACCGTATTACTTACTTCTCTTGCAGTATAAAAATTTCCGTTGATTCCTTAATTGCTTCTTTCGAAAGTGTTTCTGCCTGTTCCGTAAATACTTTTGTAGAACGAGTAATTTCACCAAATTGAGGTTTGTTGGTTATTACGTACTCACGTAACTGAACTAAGAATCGTTTGACTTGTTCGACTTCTGGTATATCCAAATATCCGTTGACTCCGGTGTAGATAGTGGCCACCTGTTCCTCTACCGATAATGGGGCTGACTGGGACTGCTTAAGCAACTCACGCAATCGCTGGCCCCTAGCTAACTGATTCTGAGTAGTTTTATCAAGATCAGAGGCGAATTGTGCAAAAGCTTCCAATTCTGCGAATTGTGCTAATTCCAATTTCAATTTGCCAGCCACCTGTTTCATAGCTTTTGTCTGAGCTGCGGAGCCCACTCTAGATACAGAAATACCCACATTTATTGCTGGTCGAATCCCAGCGTTAAATAGATCTGCTGATAGAGATATTTATCCATCGGTAATAGAAATAACATTGGTAGGAATGTAAGCTGAGACATCTCCCGCTTGTGTCTCAACGATAGGTAAAGCTGTCATGCTACCTTCCCCTAATTGGAGACTTAACTTAGCTGCTCTCTCCAAGAGACGGGAATGTAGGTAGAAAACATCTCCCGGATATGCTTCTCGCCCAGGTGGTCTCCTTAATGGCAAAGACATTTGTCGATAAGCTTGGGCTTGTTTGGAAAGATCGTCATGAATAATCAGGGTATGCTGTTTGCGATACATGAAGTATTCGGCTAAAGCTGCTCCCGTATAAGGAGCAAGATATTGCAGGGTGGCTGGGGAATTAGCGGTTTCCGATACTGCGATCGTATATTCCATGGCGCCGCGATCTTGGAAAGTGTCTACTACTTGAGCCACAGAGGAAGCTTTTTGACCAATGGCTACGTAGACACATATAACATTTTGACCTTTCTGATTCGAAATCGTATCTGTAGCTACTGCTGTTTTACCAGTCTGTCTATCGCCAATAATCAACTCCCGTTGACCGCGACCGATGGGAATCATGGAGTCAATAGCAATAAGACCTGTTTGTAAAGGTTCGTATACGGAGCGTCTCGAGATAATCCCTGGAGCGGGGGATTCGATCAGTCTAAATTCGGAAGCTGGGATTTGGCCTCCCCCGTCAATAGGTTGGGCCAAAGCATTTACAACACGACCCAGGAATGAGTCACTAACTGGTATTTGGGCAATCTTTCCCGTCGCTCTTACGGAGCTTCCCTCTTGTATGGTCGAACCATCACCCATCGGTACAGCCCCAACATTATCAGATTCCAGATTCGGAGCAATCCCTGCTGTACCATCCTCAAATTCCACCGATTCGCCAGCCATCACTTTGTTGAGTCCATGAATACGGGCGATCCCATCTCCGACTTAAAGTACGGTACCAATGTTAACAACTTTCACTTCTGGGACATACCCTTCAATTTGCTTGCGAATGATGCTGCTAATTTCGTCAGGTCGAATGTTTATTACCATTTCTGCCAAAAAATATTACTGGAAGAGGGAGAAGTAAAAATAAAACCCGTTTTGCAATGAGATGATAAGATGAGAACTAGTAGTGAAATTGGAACTAGTTAGATTTGCTGTCCATGGCTCTGAACAAACCGATGTGATAGTCAATCATTCGCAGGTGCAGTTGATTATCCAGACGACTATTTAGGCTTTCTAGAGCCCTTTCGGACGCTAATCGAGAAACTTGCTGTCGAACCTGCTCAATGGCGCGTTGCTTCTCGAAACGAATTGCATAATTCTTACTATCTTCCAATCCTTTTAAATCTTCGTCAGCTGCATCAACGAGATCCCGCTGTTCCCTGTCCATCTGCGTAAGTCCATTGATTCGGATCTCATCGGCTTTAACTTTTGCTTGCTGCAAGCGAATACGAGCCTTTTGAAGTTTATTAGAAGCTTCTTTATGACGCTCTTCCGCATCTTGGATTGTATTCGAAATTGCTCTTTCACGATTTTCTAAAAAGTTGATCAATGAAGGTGGATTACAGATCTTCGATTCTCGGAGACTAGTGATCTCTTCCCAAACCGAACGTGGATGTTTCGATCCATTCGGCTTTCCTGCCCGTTTTTACCGATAAATTGATAGAATCCAACAGACGTTGCTTCCGCATGCGGGCTCGCCTCCCGTTTCTTTCCTATTGACTAACAAGATTCATCTCGAATATGCTTAGATGGAATAATCAATATTTGAATAAGAAAAAAAATTGAGGACTCTCCCAGATAATTATTAATTATTTGAGAGCCGCTTTTTCCAAGTAGTATTCATCTTGTATGGGTTGTCTATTCAGCAAATTGAAGAAGATTGGGCCAAATCAACTCCGATATTTATCTATTTATCTATCTATATATCTACCTATAAAAGTATTAGGTATCTATTTTTAGAAGTGGTACAAATCGAAGTATTCCTGATATGGGCGTCATATACCGAATGTGGTGAATGATGCGTTTCCAATCGCGATTTGGCTTACGCGGTAGGGGGAGGAGAACCCCAAGTTTGCTAAGACTTTAAGCAATTTGGCTTTAACCATATTGACGACAGTCCCGGGAATCGGTTAACAGAAGTGAAAGTTTCGTCGATTACACGGAATGCTCCGGTTCTTGCATAACATTTATTTACAGGGAATTCGTCGGGGTTTTGCACCTCTGCTTCGGGTGCAACTGAGGGAAACAGTTATCCCACTCGGATATACGACTCGCACACACCCCCCTTCCATAGTAAAACAATATACCTAGTACTAAAATTAAGTTAATTAAGTTTATCTCTAAAATATTGGTATTTAAACCAATACTTGCGGCAAGAGTCCAATCACTTGAGGGAGCAGCAATCTCACTTACACTTCTCGTAATCCTTTCCCTCCTGGAAGATTTTGCAAGATTTAGACAACCTCTGGTCCAGCCTGGGAGGAAGTGACAAACTCCGAATTCCGAGGAATCAAAAGAAAACCGCGACGGAGACAATATTTTCTCAAATCAATAATTACGTAAACTTATATTGGCTTACCCTATTTGCAGAAACTTCCTAGTTGGTAGAGGAAGGGGGAGTCACAAATAGACGCTGCGAGAACTCCGTCGGATAGATGGAGCAGCAACTTTCTTCCAGGCCCCTCCCTCCAAATTAGCGGTTTACCGCTGATTCGAAAATAGTTTGGGGAAGGGAGGGGAGGAAGTGCACCAAACTACTTCCTACTTCAAACAAGTTAAACAAATGGATTCGCAAATAACGGAGCTAGAGCTACAACTAATCCATAAATTGTCAAAGCTTCCGTGAAAGCCAAACTCGGTAATAAGGTACCTCGTATCTTGCCTTCTGCTTCTGGCTGTCTCGCAATACCCTCGACTGCCTGACCTGCAGCAGTGCCCTGGCCGATACCGGGGCCGATTGAGGCGAGGCCTACAGCTAACCCAGCAGCAATAACAGAAGCAGCAGAAATCGATGGGTTCGTATTAGTCTCCTCCTAATTTATTTACGTCAATCAATATTGTTTCGTTGGGTGCTAACTAGACTCGTCGCGACGGAGACTTTCTAGTAAACGTTAATCAAGAAATAAATTCTACATGAATCTGGTCAAAACTACTAATGTGGCGGAACATGCCACATACTTAATGTAATGTCGAATTCGGAAAGATAGTGAAGTACGAGAAAGACGCATCTATTTCTTACGTCGATCGGTGCGACTTCCTGCCTAATGACTTCCCGCCTGATATAATAAAATTGGATCAAAAAATTTTGAGTATTTGGTAATACTAAATATTATCTACCGAAACATGTCCATCTTAGTTTCAATGCAAGTAAGATCTAATCAGTTCATTCGATATGCTGTGACGTAAGTGTAACTGAGATCTAAACCGGTTCAAGCGGAAAACGAAAAACGAGATAAATTGCTTTCCCAATATTTTTTTTATACTTCATAAAAAAAAAAAAATTGAGCTTGGCAATGGTTCTTTTTTCTTTCCTATTCAAAATCTTAAGTGGCTATGGCTCAATTTAAATTTGGAGGGCCATGCGGGAATTATTAACCCCTCCCCCCGCCCCTCCTTCTTATCACTATTTGGAGTGGAGGAGGAGGCAACACGGGTCTCTCTCGTACTGCTATAGCATGATACCACGGAAACGGCTTTTTCACACTGCGGCGACCCAATGAATGGTTCTCGAGGAAAGGTTACCGTAGTCTTTTGCAACGACTCATTCCAACTGAATTAGTGGTGACCCTCCGTGGATTCCCCAATGTAAGCTGCAGCTAAGGTGGCAAAAATCAAAGCCTGTATGGCACTTGTGGATAATCCTAGAGGCGTCATTGGTACAGGAACAATTGAAGGTACTAGAGAGACGAGAACAGCTACTACCAACTCGTCAGCCGAAATATTTCCAAACAATCGAAAACTAAGTGATAGGGGTTTGGTAAAATCTTCCGAAGTGTTAATAGGTGGTGGTACCGGAGTTGGCTGGATATACTTGCCGAAATAACTAAAACCTCTCTTGTGTAAACCCGCGTAAGGATGTGCCACCGATGTAAGCGAGGCTAACGCAACAGTAGTGTTGATATCATTGGTAGGTGCAGCCAACTCTCCATGGGGTAACTGAACGATTCGCCAAGGAAACGAGGCACCAGACCAGTTGGAAACAAAAATGAATGAAAACATCGTTCCAATAAATGGAACCCGAGGACGGTATTCCTCTTCCCCCATCTGGGTCCTAGTTAAATCCCTAATAAATTCGAGAACATACTCGATAAAATTCTGGCTGCCAGTCGGTATGGTTTGCAGATTCCTGGTACCTACAATAGGTGAAGCCAACAACAAGGCGATAACGACCCAGGAAGTTACAAGAACCTGTGCATGAACTTGGAAGTCTCCTATTTGCCAATAAGAGTGTTAGCCTACCTCTACACTCGATACTTGATACAGATCATCCATCTCATAAATTCGCAGTTGCTCGATGTACGTAATACCCCCCTCTCAATGGAGAAATTTATCTGAAATAGTTAAGGTAATCACTACAAATTATAATTATTCCGTCTTCTATAAGGAAAAAGGCAAATTAGTTTCTGATGAAATTAGGCAATATCCCCAATTGCGATGTAAATTTTTTACCATTACAAGCTGTCGAGGCAGTTCTGAGCCTTGCCGTCTGTTAATTTACTTCGTAGAACTTTGAGTTTGAACGACCTTCACAAATAGCTAATGTTGGTTTATCCAATATCCATCGGATTGGGGGTCGCGCGTCGTCATTACCGGGGATTGGGATATCTACAAGATCCGGATCACAATCTGTATCGACAACACAAATTGTAGGAATACCTAAAACGATACATTCCCTAGGGGCAATAGATTATTCATGTTGATCAGTAATTATCACAATATCGGGTAAATCTGACATATATTGAATACCGCCTAGACACTTTTTTGATTTAAATAGTTATCCCCTCAAAATCGCCGCCTCTTGCTTCGGAAGTCAGTCGAACCCCCCCGTATCTTCTCCGTTTTGTAAGTATTGAAACCTACGAAGACGCATCTCTGTGGTGAACCAATTTGTTAACGTACCGCCTAACCATTTTTCATTCACATAGTGACACTGAGACCTCGTTGCAGCCGATGCTACCAAATCAGCTACCTGGTGTTTCGTACCAATCGTTGGGAATTCCTTTCCCTCCGCTGCTGCATCAAATACCAGATCACAGGCTTCAGATGAAAGACGAGCAGTCTGAGTTAGATCGGGGATATGAACACCCTTCCGTTCTGTAAATATATAAGGTGACATCCTGGGATTCCATTTCTGGGTTTGGTGACCGAAGTGAATTCCCGCTGTCAGCATTCCTTCCAAATTGATATTCCAATTTTTCTGTTGCATCTTCCCCTCAGTTATGAAAAGCTGTAAATTCGTTTCATTTTAACTAAATTTGATAAATTATTACAATCTGATAATCAATTTTACCGGTTGGGACGCGCAGAAATATCATTTGGTATCGGGGAATCCCTTACCTCACTTCGAGATTAACATGAGGGAAGGATCGACTCAATCCCGTATGGATGAATAGATTGGGGTCGATAGCTTGCTTCTCTTGGTAGCCATATAAGTCATATTTCGCTTCCCAAGCCGGGTTCTTGCTATTCCCAATTATTGTAAAATGAAACCCTTTTCGTTTATTCACTTCTAGTTGGCAAACGATTTCTGGACTACCTGTTCCAACGGGGACGGCGTCACCGAGAATAACGTTTTCCTTCAATCCCTTTAACCGATCAATTCGACCACGAAGAGCAGCTTTGGCCAATACTCGCGTAGTTTCTTGAAGACTCGCCTCTGATGAAAAACTACTAGTATTAGGGGATGCCTTTGTCATTCCCAATATAGTAGGTTCATAGAAAATTGGTCTCCCTGATACACGATTCATCCGTTCCGCCTGTGATAACTCCACAAGCTCTCCGGGAAAAAAGACATTGGTTATCCCATCTTCCGATGCTACGACTCTTGATGTCAGTTGCCGAATAATAATTTCTAGATGTTTGTCGGATATTTTTACCCCTTGAGATTCATAAACTTCTCGAATTTCATTAATTAAAATTAGTTGGCAATATTCCATACTTGTTCCAGCACTTGGAAAGTGGCTCCATAGGTTCCCAATTAATCTTGTAATACCCCGATTCCATCTCCTAAAAAGATCTTCGATTCTTACTGGAATGGAAGCAATGGAGCGAGACTCCGGCAGCTGCTCAACCTTCGGAAGACCCTGAGTGATGTCTCCAGATTTCGACCTATCATACGGTAATGTTATTGATGTATCTCCCTCCCCAATGGTGTCTCCAGATATCTTGTGAGGAGCTGCTCCCCGGGTCGCCAGCAGAGTTTTACCAGTTCTGACTAATAAGTAATCTCGGTGAATGGCTACGACCTGACCGGACTGGAGAAATACACCACTTTTACGGAGAAATCGATTTCTACTGATTAGTAGTCCTAGATTAATTAGAAGGATTCCCCGACTGAAAATTTTTGGTGGCGAATGGATTGGCTTTTCCAGTAAAAATCTATTTGAAGAAGCATTTGTAGGACATTTCAATGTTAATTTGTTTTCATCGATTAGGTACCGATGTCGGTGTCGGTGTTCCGACGTATCTGTGGCATACGTATTTATCGAATAATCAAGAAAGTAATTTCTGAAGAAGGAGGCTTTGCTACTCGGCGCCAAATGAAGGGGGGCCGATAAGTAGGAAGTAGCATATGAAGTCCCTGATAGACCTACCTCTTCAAATTTTAATTGACAACAAGTGAAGCTCGATCTCTCAAATTTAACCGACGTCTCTTCAATATTTAGATTTGGATACTTTTCTGAAAAAGATTCACATTTGAAACTGAATGAAACGTTTCTCGGACTCTCGGTTGAGCTGACCATACCTGATTCTGAGCGGGGAAAATATTCTTCAACTCCTTTCTCGTAGTTAGTATCGCTTGAATCAGCAAGTAAATTATTACGATAGAAGTCAAATGGTGACAAAGTTAGGAAAGATGCACCACGCTCTGACACCGAATGAACAGTAACGCCCCGATATTTGAGAACTAAATCATTGCCGCCGCCGAATAGATTGACTCGAGCGAGAAAGGGCTTGTCGACAGACACCGATTTTTGAGAAACCTGACTGACTCCGAGCCTTCTTGCAGGGGGAGACGCCACTAAATTAACCTGAAGAAAAGTACTGAAGAGATTATTAATTCTCACACTAGTGAGAGATAAGTAGTTCTTTTTTGTAGAGGGGGTCTCGTGAAGGTGTCTTCGCCACCCAGCCACTAAAAAAGTTCGAGTTAATTGAGTAGTCGTGTGATTAATCATTTCAATTCTCTCACCATTTCTATGGGAGATATATGAGAAGGTTTGAGCTTCCGTGCGTTTCTGCGTCTTCGGCTTATCGACGCGGGAGACTCCTTGCACCAAGGAGTCGCTAGATACGTCGTATTTGACAACTGGTCTTACCGGGACAGAGGTCTTTCTTCTCCCGCAAAGTGTAACCGATTGGAGGTAAACCCAATCCTCGGCTTCGACTCCATTAGGAATCATATTACCTGGCTCCATCAGGTTAATATTTCGTCTGGGTATATTAGTTGGCCTTTCCGGATTATGGATATATCCAGGTAATACCCTTACCGTAGTACTATTTGCTAATGTCTCTTCGATTCGGATTAGTCCACGTATTTTACTACTAATGGTATCAGTTATTCGCGCGCCTTCTTCTGCAATAGTATTGTCTGTTACCGAAATAGATGATGGGGCTTCATATGTGGTATGAGACTCCTCGGGAATTAGGAAGGAATTGCCTCCTCCGACTACTCTATACCACGAGCCGTAAGTCATTTTTTCCACCTTACCGTCATAAGCGAATGTCTTTTTATCGATAGATTCAACTTCTACAGTGCCATATCTCGAAATCCCCGAAGTACCAGTTTGATACTCAAATTTGTCGTAGATGGCAAATATATCATTTTCATCCAAAATGATGTTTAATTGAACATCGATATTTACGAAATAGGATTCGCTGAGATTTATCTGTTGTCTCTCCAACAGTAGAGAAACGGATTCAGTTTTCTCGGACCGCTCCGCTTCGATATTAGGTAAAATATAGTTAGACATTGGAGGTTTTGACCAACTTGAAAAACATTTTGGATCGAGTCCAAATTCTCGGATGCTTTTTTGCGAACCTTCCCAGTTGGCGGCATCAATTTTCCCTTCACCAATTGCTTCAAAAGAATTGCACCTCCTTTCGATAGAGTTGAGTTTGATACCGACTCTATCCTGATCTTTGTGAAACAAGTAGCTTTCGTCAGATTCGCTATAAGCTCCCGAAAGAATCCGGATATGGCCCGCCTCGCGTACGACACGAACGGGATTGCTTGTGCAATCGCGTACATGCCACACAAATTTACTCCAGTGAATTTCTCCCCTTAAATTTGGATAGATAGCTTTTCGGATACGTTCCTTAAGGGGAAACTCTTCGGCTCGTACTTCCGCGACGATTTGCTGCGCCTCAACATACTGACCGCTTCGAATCATAAGTAGACTTCGAGCTGGCACGACAAAATTATGTATATCGCCACAACTCGTAATAGCAACAGATGGATCATTTCGACACATCCAAGCAGGATGCCCATGTCGCGTACGTGTGGGGTAAACAAGCCTCCCATCGGAATTAATAAGTCCATTAAACGGAATTCGTATGTATTCTGCGATATCCCCCGTAAATACCCCACCTGTATGAAAAGTTCTTGATGTTAATTGAGTTCCCGGTTCCCCAATGGATTGACCCGCAATGATACCAACGGCTTCCCCCAATTCCACCAAATCGTACTGAGCAAGACTCCGACCGTAACGCAACTGACAAATCCAGAAAATGCTTTTACGTGTCAAGGGAGATCTCACATATATTGGCTGCGTCGATACTGCTGAGTTACTAGCCAGGCCATCACTGATATCTTGATTACGGGTGGCAACACATCTGACATCCCGGTAGACATTATCTGCCAGCACACGTCCAACCAATTTTTGATATGATATTGTCCTAATAGATTCTCGTTTATCTCCGATGATATTAAGCAAAGCAATGCTTTTGGTCGTTTCGCAATCTTTCTTACGCACAGCAATATGTTGAACCACTTCGACGAGTCTGCGTGTTAGGTATCCGGCATCGGAGGTTCGGACGGCGGTATCCACAACGCCCTTGCGGGCACCATAGCAGGAAATGATATATTCCGTCAGGGACAGGCCTTCGCGGAGATTTCTTCGGATGGGTAGATCAATTACTTGTCCCCGGGGATCCGACATCAATCCCCTCATACCAAGCAACTGATGGACTTGAGATATACTTCCTCGAGCCCCCGAAAAAGACATCATGTGGACTGGATTTAAAGGATCGATCATCTTGAAACTTGGATTCATTTCCCGTTTTGAACATTCGCTTGTGGCGTACCAAGCTTCAATCGATTGACGTAACTTCTCCACGGCATGCAGGCTACCGTAACGATAATGCTGCTCGGATACGTAACCTTATTTCTCAGCGTCTTGTACAAGCCATCCTCTAGATGGTACTGCTAGGAGGTCGTCGATGCCCAGTGAGACAGATGCTTTTGTAGCTTGCTGAAAACCCAAAATCTTAACTTGATCCGAAATATTTGTTGTAGATGCAATTCCGAAACAAACGACTAACTTGCCGATGAGTCGCCTCGTCGCAACTCTATCCATTGTTTCGTTGCAGAACGGTAATTCAGTTTGATTCGTCATTATAGAAACCTCAACTTATATATCTTTTTATCTTGCGGTCTTTATTAATCAATAATTTGAATTTAAGTGATTTATTAATTATTTATTAAATATAGATATATATTTATATTTAAAAGATTTTTCATTTTTCATTATTGCGGCTAGATGTAGGCATTTCGTCTTGTGTCATTACATCCGATGCGGACGAAGTGAGGTGGCACACGAAGAAGCCTTCGACACACCTTGCATCGCTTCCCTTAATTGTTGATTGGACAAAATGCGACCAGCCGTGGTAAGTACATGTATACTTAAGATATACCCCTTTTTACACTTCCTAATCTGATAATTATCATAAGAGTGAAGAGAGGTTCCCAAGGATTCATATTGAGATTCAATAGGTAATTCACGAATTTTCGAACTAATCATTTCCAAATTAATTTCCCATCGAAGCCATAAAAAACTACAGAAATCAATTTGATTTGATTCCTTGGCCCTGAGTATGTCGTGGTAATTACCGAAACTGGGTATTCCGGCATAGTAGACGTCGCCTCCTCCCGCGGAAACGGGGTGTCTGTTTCCATAAATTCCTTGCTTATTCTCAATTGTTAGTACATAAAGGCCGAGAAGCATGTCTTGACTCGGGACAGATACGGAATCGCCCGTAGCAGGGGGTAACAAATTTATGTGTGAAAACATCGAAAGACGAGCTTCAATCTGAGCTTCGAGAGATAGGGGCACATGAACGGCCATCTGATCTCCGTCGAGATCTGCATTAGACCCCCCACGAACCAATGGATGCAAGCGAATGGCACGTCCTTCTATTAAGATGGGCTGAAATGCCTGTATACCTAGCCTATGCGGGGTAGGTGCCCGATTCAGTAGTATGGGGTGACCCCGCATAACTTCCCGAAGAACTTCCCATATAATGGAATCTCCTTTACGTATCATACTCTTAGCCGCTCGCAGATTACAAGCGAGATGTCGTCCAATCAAGTTACGAATTACAAATACTTGAAAAGGTTCAATTGACATTTCTCGGGGTAATCCACATTGATGTAGTGAAAGAGATGGGCCTACGACAATGACGGAGCGACCTGAGTAGTCGACTCGTTTTCCGAGCAAATTCTCACGAAATCGCCCCTCTTTACCCTCAATAACCTCCGAAAATGACTTGTAGGGTCTATTATTAATATCCCTCATTGGTTGCCCACGTATACCATTATCAATGAGAGCGTCTACAGCTTCTTGAATAAGTCTTTTCTGACAAACGATTAATCCCTCCGGCGTGAATTCACTGCCCGATAAGAATTCGACAGGAGTATTATTCCGGTGAATTACCTTTCTGTAAAGCTCGTTAAGGTCGGAAGTAACTAATTCACCTTCATACGATTCAACTATTGGTCTCAATTCAGGTGGAAGAACCGGTAGGAGATTTAAAACCATCCATTCTGGTTTTAGGTTCGTCCGTAAAAAGTCCCTTGCTAATTTCATCCGTCTGACCAGAAGATCTTTTCTCCTTTGAATCGTTCGATCTTCCCATTCATTCCCGACAGGCTTTTGCTTCGCCGGCGCCTGCCACTCCAAATATGCGCGATCCATAACACTTTGCAGATCCAAACTAGTTAATCCTTTTCTGACAGCATCCCCCCCGGTGGCGATCTCGTTCCCCTGAAGCGTCTCGTAATTTCGAGTAGAGAGGAAAACAGGAAGCATGTTTCTCCAGGATCGATCCTCATAATTGAGCAAACCCCGCAATCTTAATAGGTTGGGCCTTTCGGCCACGGGCCTAGCAAGAAAAAGATTGGGATAGGTGGGGTGGCACCCCCCCCCCCTTAGAATCGGACATGAGTGTTTCCCCTCATCCGGCTCAAATAACTAAGCGTCAATTTGTTTTAATTTGACGTTTTTGAGACTTGGTAACACCGGTCTCATCAAAGATGAAGTAGTTGCTCATTACTCGGGTTTCAACTTGTTTTTTGTTTCTTTCTCGAGTAGTCTCGGATCCCCCGTATTGAGCGATCTGCCGAAGAAGAAGTAGTTTTCCCTTTCCACATTTCTTCTTTAGTTTAGTCGTAGGCTGGAGGTATTTCCCTTGTTCCCAATGCGATCACTTCCCTCTTTGGGTTTCCACTCCACTTCGATGGCTACTAATTCAATCGAATAGAAAAATCGATGCGATGATTAGATTTTCACAACCATATGTAGATAATATTATTTATAAAATCTCTTTTAATAAAAAAAAAGTCAAAGGATTGTGTTAAGAAGCAATTGAATTTTGTTCCACTAGCTGAAATGGAAGTAGTTATTACGAAGCCCAATCGCTGAATTTTTTGGTAAGAATTGACCATGGAGGGGGTCCCCGTTCTGTACGCGGTAGTTTTTATCCCGAGTTAGACAATAATCCTCGATCAACGCGAGGGACATGTCGGTTAGAGGCCTCCCACTTTTGCATGGGATGACAGCTTACAGCCAATCTGTAATGATCGACACATACAATCGAGTCACACATCGCAATATACTGGGCTTTCTGGTTCTTTAAGAGGTTTGGCAAGTGGATTTGCAATATAACTAGGAATTCGTCTTAAAAACCACACATGGGTTACCGGACACGCTAGTTTAATATATCCCATTCGATATCTCCGAACCCGGGAGTCGGTAAACTCAACCCCGCAATGTTTGCAAAAATTAGAATACTCCTCCCCGTTATCGATAGATCGATAGTTTCCACACGCACAGACACCGCTTTTTATGGGTCCGAGTATCCTTTCGCGAAATGAGCCATCTCTCTCTGGTTTATGAGTCTTGTGATGCAACGTGTAAGGTTAATCGACTTGCCCGACGACATCTCCATTGGGTAACTCTCTTTCAGCCCAGCCGCGAATCTGTTCGGGGGAAGCCAGTCCAATCCGAAGCTGTTGATAATTAGTTCGATGAATCGTAATAGAAAAAGTTTTGATTGATTATTCATGAAAGAAGTTTCAATTAGATATCAAATGTTTTCACTCTGCCTCCCCAAATCTTCTTCAGTTACGAAATTATGCTCCAGGTTCAAACCCATGCGGCGTAACTCTCGAACTAGCAATCGGGAAGACTCCGGAACGGTATTGGGTTTGTAGACAGGTTTTCCGGTCATAATTGCACTAGGTACCTTGTAACGAGCCTGAATATGATCCGATTTAATTGTAAGCATTTCTTGCGACGTGTAGGACACACCAAAACCCTCTGAAGCCCGGACTTCCATTTCTCCAACCCGTTGTCCCCCTCGTCTGGATCTCCCCTTGAGAGGTTGCTGCGTAACAAGTGCATAAGGTCCGCTGGATCGCGCATGAATTTTATCGTCGACCTGATGAATCAATTTCATCATATAGGCTTTTCCAGTTGTAACAGGTTGTACGAAGGGGTCACCCGTTCGTCCATCGATCAATCGACTCTTTCCGGGGTGATCGGGTTCAAATAACCACGGATTATGAGTACTTGCACTCGCTCTACAAGGTTCTGCAAATACTAGTTTTCTGGAAGCTTCCCGCTCGTATCTCTCATCGAAAGGTACTACACGGTAATGGGTTTCTGGAAACTCCCCGGCTAACCCGAGTAGGCATTCGAAAATCTGTCCCACATTCATTCATGAAGGTACTCCTAAAGGACTTAATATCATGTCGACTGGTGTCCCATCTTGCAAATAAGGCATATCCTTTCTAGGTAATATTTTTGACACGATACCCTTATTTCCATGTCTGCCAGCTATCTTATCACCTACTTGTATCTTACGCCTCTACAATATGTAAATATGAATGACTTCTGAATCGTTCGAGGTATCGTCTTCGGGGTAGACCCACCTGACGTCAGTGACTCGACCTCTTCCACCAATTGGAACTTTCAGACAGCTTTCTCTTGCGTTAACTAGTTGTATACCGGAAATGGCTTGTAATAATCTCCCTTCTGGAGCACGTGATGAATCTGCCCCGTCTTGGGGCGTCAGTTTACCCACCGAGGCATCTCCAGCCTCTACCCAAGATCCCGATTCTACGAGCCCATTATCGTCTAGGTGTCGAAGTGTATGACTATCCAATTGAGGTATCTGCTTGGTAACCCTTTCAGGACCCTGATTTGTTACACAGACTTCGACTTCGTGTCTCTCAATGTGAAAAGATGTGGAGATGTCTTCGTATATTGGGCGTTCACTAATCAACACTGCATCTTCAAAATTGTATCCTTCCCATGGCATGTAGGCTACTAGGATATTTCTACCTGAAGCTGATTCCCCCCTAGCGGTTGCTGCCCCATCCGCGATAGCTTCTCCGCGTTTCGGTAATTCTCCCGCCGAAGCCGTAGACTTCTGGTGTACACAGGTATTGCTGTTGGAACGCTCATATATTTTTAATTTACTTTTCGTGACACGTAAAACTACATCATTTTCTGGCGCCTCGTCAATTGATAATAGTTCAATTCTGTTGCCGTCGATGTATTGGATTTATCCTTCTCGTTCAGATACAACTACACTTCCTGAATCTGAAGCTACTTAACTTTCTAACCCAGTCCCCACGAAGCATCTTTCGGGGTTAACTAGTGGAACCGCCTGACGTTGCATGGTAGAACCCGTTGAGGCGCAGTTCGCATCATTATGCTCAATGAATGGAATGAGAGAAGCCCCGACAGAGAAATAATGTAACGGATGAATGCTTCGGAAATCAACTTGTTCCCAAAGGACGCTGAGGAATTCTTGTTGATATCGAACCGGTATGAGTTCCTTCTCGCTAGTTCTCCATTGGGATATTGATGAATTTTCAGTCGCTATTCGGTAGTAATCATCTTCAGTAGGAGATGAATCGATTAATTGCTCCTTTTCGGGTGATTCCGAAATTTTGAGGTACGAGCTTTGTAAAGATCTGGAATTGCTAACTTCTGCCTGAATAGCTAGTGACGAAATAAGACCAGCATTCATGCCTTCCGATGTTTCAATCGGACAGATACGGCCATAATGACTAAAATGAATATCTCTAGCTTGAAAACTGGCGGTTCGCCGCGTCAACCCCCCGGGACCTACGGAGCTTAATCTTCGCTTATGAACCATTTCTGATAATGGGTTGACTTGGTCTAGAAATTGTGATAAGGGGTGTGATCCGAAAAACTCTTTGGATGTCGCTACTACTGGTGCAGGCGTCACTAATCCCCGGGGCGTTATCGCGCGTTTGCGCCTAGCGGCCCTAGATATATTTTGTCGAATCGAATTTTCTAAACGGTTTGGGGCTAATTTCAATTGTTCCTGAGGTAAATCCGCTACAGATCGAACACGTCGATTTTTCAGATGATCTATGTCGTCGAGGTCTCCCATTCCGTAGCTTATTTCTATTGAGTGATCTGCGGCTGCTAATACGTCTTGAGGTGGCAGAAAATGTTCCGTTTCGGGTACATCAAGAGTTAGTTTGATGTTTAGGTTTCGTCGGCCAATCCGCCCTGACTCACATCTATGCTGAGAAAACCTCTTCTATAATTCCTTGAATATAGATTCTGAAAATGAGATATCCGCATCTGTAGCGGAGTATAAGTGTTTGTAAAGTTCTGCTGCAGCATCCTCCGACGATTCGACGGCCCCTCCTTGTTTCTTTAACATATTTGGAAAAATCTTGGGGTAACGAACATTTCGCAAGATATCTCCTTTGCTTAACCCCATAGCAATTAATAAGATCAAGATGGATATTTTCTTTTTCTTGCTAATACGAACCCAAATTTTTTCCTTCCTATCCATTTCTGGTTTGAATCTCCCTCCCCGATCCGAAATTGCAGTGCTAGTATATGTGGAAATTCCTTTCTGATCCGATTCTCGGTTGTAGTAAATACCGGGACTTCTCAAGATTTGATTGACTAAAACTCTGGCAACTCCATTGATAATAGACGTCCCTTTAGAATTCATCCGAGGAATAGATCCGGGCCGCACGTCTTCTTCTTGTACTACTCCATCTTCGCTACGAGTCAATTAAACTGGTACATATGGATCAGATGAGTATGTGACACATTGATACGCGGCATCTCCCTCCTCGACTGAAGGTTGCGTCAATTGGTATTGTCCACCGATAGATCAGAATTCGACTTCCTTATCTGTGTCTTCAATTTTCGGAAAATTTTCAAGTTCTTCAAGCAATCTTTCATGAACGAATCGATTAAACCCTTCAAATTGAATTTGTGCAAGTTCTGGTAGTACGGGCATATTTCTACTTCCTCCCAATAAAGTGGTAAATTGAGACTCATCCTCAATTAGAGATATATCCATTAGATTTCCGTATTTTTATTTCTCTATATATAGGGCATCTACGTGTAGGGCATTGCATCCCGAGCCTCCGAAAAATTTGCAATCAATTTTTTCTTCCTCCACAATCATTTGAAGATGAATAGTCATATGACAACGAATAAACGAAGAAGGTGTGGAGAAGGTTATAATTTATTTCTCGCAAATTTTTTTCGTACCGCAAGTTAAATCATTTTCATGAGCTGTAAATGGAAGATATCTGTGCGATCCAGATTTGATAAACCTAATTAGGCAAACCCCTTTTTGTCAAAAAAGGTCAGAATACTTACATATCCGAAAATCTGGTAATGGTCGGTGAACAGAAAGACGAGGGATACGTGGCGGTGAAGTAGTTTTAGTAATTATATCACATCAGGAATTTAGATTACCAGCGAAAGCTTGAAAAGACAGACGGATGTTACCCCTTCCGTCGGTAGCAATTTCGGCATTGTCAACCACTTAACAGTTCAAATCTACAGAAAGAAGCTACTTACTAAGTAAAAGAAGATAAGGTAAAGAAGGAAAGATCGCTGACTCATCGTTGACTCTAAGGCAATTGCTACATAGACTCCAATCGAACTCATTGTTGGGATTGTAGTTCAATCGGTTAGAGCACCGCCCTGTCAAGGCGGAAGTTGCGGGTTCGAGACCCGTCAATCCCGATGGACCCCAACGAAATGTGCTAGTGCAAAGTTCAATCTGCAGCCTCGGACTTGGGTCGAGCTGGATTCGAACCAGCGTAGGCGTCGCCAGCGGATTTACAGTCCGTCCCCATTAACCACTCGAGCATCGACCCATAAGTTAGAGATGAGTACCCCCAGGGGAATTCGAATCCCCGTCGCCTCCGTGAAAGGGAGGTGTCCTAGGCCTCTAGACGATGGGGGCCCGATTACCTTTTAGAAAGGTAATGGTATTACCTATAAATTGTCAATCTGGAAGAAGTAGCAAGGAAATAATGAGAGAATCAATTTATTGAACAATCTAAATTGGGATTAGACTAATCATTCAAGTAAATTTTTTACGGCATTTTTATGCCATAACTTAATTATAGCGGTTAATCAATTAATCCGAAGCGGAGGCGTCAGGAGTAGATATTTCGCAAAAACGAAGAATTAGGTATTCTCGAGATTTCATTTCGTGATATACTACGTAATCGATATCGAAGATTCAACTTCGACACCTTACTTCTCCATTTGATTAACCGAGAATAAAGATTCGGTCGACCCGACTAATTAGGAATAGATGGTTCACAATAGAGTCCGAGAGTTTTTTTCAATGAAACCGCTCGAGCTATTTACCAATTGATGATTTGAACTACCAATACGGAAGTAAATATTCTTGCGTTTTTAGCTACCGCACTTTTTATCCTGATCCCGACAGCTTTTCTACTTATTCTTTACATTCAAACGGCCGCGCAGAATAACTAGTAATCGATAACTAATTTGACTACCAAGTTGTCAACAAATCTTCGTATGCAAGAGCAACTAAGAAGGGGAGACGAAGAAGGGGGCACCGTCTGCTCCTCATTCGTAAAATGGAGCGATATGCAAACTATTATTACCGCTCCGTACGAAACTTCCACGCTACTCCGGTTGCTGGTAGCAACTTACTCCCAACTTAGCGCCCCTTCCTGATTAGCTTCTTTCTGTCAATCGGAATCTATGCGTCTCTCTACTGCTTCTTCTTTCTGGCTACCTTCTTTTTCTGGCTACCATTTATTACGCATTATTCTCGAATGGAATTGCCCAAAATTGATAGATCACTTTTTTGATCTATCAATTTTCATTTATTATTGATTTAATCTTGCTTCTTACAAAGCTGGTTTCTACCCGATGACTAAATATCAGGTATTTGGCTAGAGCATTCGAATAGACTTTTTCGTATACCTCTTCAAAAAGGATGAATCAACTCAAGCAAACCAAGCGAAACGAAGTGAGGTATCCGAACCGAAGGTATAATCCCAAGTGTAGATCAGGTATATATTCATTCCCCGTTTTTCATTCCGGGCAGATTCATAACATCAGATGAAACAGTTAAAATTTGAGTTAACGAAGGGATGATGAGCTAACAACAACCGAGATAGCTTATCCCCGGTAGTAACGAGAAGAGTCAGTCTATTAGATTACTCAATTGATCCAATTTGTTATTTCATTTTTTGTTTCAAAACGGCGAATAAAAGAGGGAATTCGGGTTAATTAGAACTCCCCGAGATATTTGCTTCCCCTTCCATGAAATTCACTTATTTATCTACAGCCTCCTCCTTTTCTGTAGCAAGGTTCTTCAGACGTACCCGGGTGTATAATTACTACTCGGAAATATCGATCTGAAGATATTTGTGTATTTCCGCCCACGATGTATTCGGCAAGCTACAGCATATTGAATGGGAAAAAACAGGTAGAAACTATCAATTTATTTAAAATATTTTGTTAATGTTCTCCTCGACCCAATGTAACGCCAATAAATTTCTAGAATTAATGGGTAACAATGATTACACTACGGGCGAAGGCAGAAGAACGAAATCCAATAAGAAACGGCTGCACCGCACTTCTTTACTTAGAGACGAAACTTGAGGTGGGGAAGCACAAATCGGTGGCCTCGCCACGACGACGTGTATCCCCCGAATCAGACTGGTGAAGGCCCGGTTAACCGTTTGTTACAACCCGCTTCTTCCCCGAACTACAAGTGAGAGGGAAAATGTAGAAATCACCGTCAGGGCAGCCCAAGCTATGGTAACTAAGTCCGTAGTTGTAATTCCTATCTATTTACTCTCTCGATTTTGACTAATTATCAATTATTTATAAGTCCAAATGCAATGTAAAGCTTGAAAAAGCTTGAAGCGTGTTGCCGGCGAGGAGCAGACGCCTGCTTGATGGGATACCCCGACGACATAAGAGACTGTGTTTGCAAAAACATTTCTTTTTTTAATGGTACCGGTTGACGTTTCCCTCTTCAGAGATTTCGATGATTTGGGCTTTCTGGTTACCAACTAATGATATACTCAATTGGGATTGTTTATGCGTGGACGCATCGAGACACATGAAATGTGATAGGCTATAACAGGCTATAGAGCACCTCAACCTGTATCCGATTTAGGCGCAACAAACAATCCCCGGAACTACCTAAATTAATAAATTCAAGTAAACTAAATAGATCTAGTTCCTCCACCTCTACATACGTGGAGGTTTCGTCGTTAGGCGACACCCAGATTCGAACTGGGGGATTAAGGATTTGCAGTCCTCCGTCTTACCGCTTGACTATATCGCCCCTTGCTGACTATCCGCGAACAACCCCGATCGGGGTGCAGATGAAAACACTGATCCTACTCGGATTGTCCGGTAGCAAATAACGTATGTGACAGGTATGTCATCGACGTCTGGCGTTTCTACCAGTAATAAGTATACTACCCATCGTAAAAATTAGCAAGCAACCGGCCCCCCCCTGCATATCAACTGCGACATGCATTTGCTAAGAACTACCTCGACAAAATTGAAATTGTCTCATCTTAAGATTTCATTCCATTCAAACGAAAGAAACGAAATTTTGAAAGAGAAGTCGTTGGATTGGTCTTCCTTCCCAACTGGTTTTCAATCTTTCACCTAGAAATTGAAGTTGTTTTCTTAGTTGTTATTTCCCTACTGACTTTTTTTCCTCCGACTATTTGCTTATCTACTAGTTTTCCATCGGGAAAACTAAATAATTTCATATAAATTTCTATGCATATTTCTATCTATATATATGATGTGACCTACTTTTTTTCCGTGGGATAGGCGGATAGCGGGAATCGAACCCGCGTCATCTCCTTGGCAAGGAGATATTTTACCATTCAACTATATCCGCATAATCTGCCACTTCATTTTAACGATGTAACGAGTTCCTATTAGTTAAGAAACTCGCTTACGTATTTAGTTTATACGTGGAAAATTCAATTTATTGGGGGGCCTAACTTAGTTATTCCCTAATTAATTTGAAATTAACTTTATTGTTGCAGCCCTTTACTGAAAATTTATACGGGTGGAAATCTCCTTCATTTGGCGTCTCCACCCGTAACGGCGAATTACGAGAGGAGGAACCAAAACAACAAATTTTCAAGAAATCAAAGAGTTGGGTATACCTACCGAAGAAACTGATCCGATCCATAATGAAGCCCCTGAGGAGACAATATTTTTATTGTTGGACCAGCCACCCGGGGATGCAAACGCAACGGGCACACCTATAACTAGTAGGAATGAGATAGCAATTAATCCAAATAAAGCCAATTGGAACGCGATAGTCATAATTCTGATTGTTTCCACATAAGGAATAGGTTGTTCATACCATCCAATCCTCATCCGACGGAACTCTCTCCTCGCCCCGACTTAACTTCGTCTACTTCGTCGACGGGGCGCGAATACCTCCCCCTTTTTGGTACTAACTACCTGAAATTTCACAAGGTTCTTGTTGAGTAATAATTAGTTTGAATTCCGACATTCGGGATGATTATCTGTAACAACTCCACGGTCAGAATCATTTCCACCCTGCATAGAAATATTTCAATAAATAAAAGGATGTCTATCAAAATCTACGGTAGATTTTGAAAGCCTTCTTATCTACTACCAGAAGTGTCTAGAAGACGTGATTGATACCTCCGAATATCGGGTGAAATATAAGCTTAGCCGGGAGAGATGGCCGAGCGGTTTAAGGCTCCAGTCTTGAAAACTGGCGTGGCAATAAGATGCCATCGAGGGTTCGAATCCCTCTCTCTCCTACTATTTCTACCGAAAAAATATTGGACAGAAGGGGTGACAGTTATTACTAGTCTTATGAACTTATGAGATTTTTTCCTCCTCTATTACACTGAGGAGAACTTGGTATCATCTGTTACCAGATAGTGAAGTGACATCTATCTATCTATTCGAATAGATAGATAGATAGAGTTTACCTGGATGTAATGAGCCCGGCACTGACGTGAAGACGTAGATTGATTAGTCATCGGTCTGCTAGCAAAAAGAAGGGAAGCGAGGATTCCTATTTCTTCAAAATCATCTCGACATATTTTTTTTTTTCAAGTTTTAATTAAGGGGTGTCATGGAAAGAACGGGTTCGGTATCGCGGTCAATTCCTTTTTCAAACCCGGCTGCGGCTGCGCGAGCCCTACCCGCATGCCATAAGTGACCCACGAAAAAGAAGAATCCCAGAACGAAGTGGGAGGTTGCTAACCAACTCCGGGGGGATACGTAGTTCACGGCGTTGATCTCGGTCGCTACTCCACCCACAGAGTTTAGAGAACCCAGAGGAGCATGAGTCATGTACTCCGCGGATCGTCGCTCCTGCCACGGTTGTATATCCCTCTTCAACTTACTAAGGTCTAAACCGTTGGGACCCCTTAAGGGCTCTAACCAAGGGGCGCGAAGGTCCCAGAAGCGCATGGTTTCGCCTCCGAAAATAATCTCTCCCGTGGGGGAACGCATCAGGTATTTACCCAACCCAGTAGGTCCTTGAGCGGAACCTATGTTGGCCCCGAGACGTTGGTCCCTGACAAGAAAGGTAAAAGCTTGGGCCTGAGAAGCTTCCGGGCCGGTGGGACCATAAAACTCACTGGGATATGCTGTGTTGTTAAACCAGACGAAGCAGCAGGCAGTTACACCAAAAATGGAAAGGGCTCCCAAACTGTAGGACGAGTAAGCTTCCCCGGACCATACGAAAGCGCGACGAGCCCAGGCAGATGGTTTCGTTAATATGTGCCAAATTCCACCGAAAAGACAAATGGATCCCAGCCATACATGTCCTCCGATGATATCTTCCAGATTATCCACGCTAGCAATCCATCCTTCTCCCCCAAAAGGAGATTTCAGTAGGTAGCCAAAGATAATATTAGGACTTAGGGTAAGACTTGTAATCTCTCTTACATCTCCACCCCCGGGTGCCCATGTGTCATACAACCCCCCAAAATAGAGTGCCTTGAAAACTAAGAGAAAAGCTCCAATACTTAGTAATATTAAATGAATACCAGGGATTGTGGTCATCTTATTTTTATCTTTCCAAGTATAACCGAAAAAGGGAAAGGATTCCTCCAAAGTTTCGGGTCCAATCAGGGCATGATATATACCCCCGAATCCCAAAACTGCAGAGGAAATCAAATGGAGTACTCCGGAAACGAAGTAAGGAAAGGTATCGGATACCTCCCCTCCGGGACCCACCCCCCAACCTAGAGTGGCCAGGTGGGGAAGTAAGATTAATCCCTGCTCATACATAGGCTTCTCCGACACGAAGTGAGCCACTTCAAACAAATTCATAGCTCCGGCCCAAAAGACAATCAGGCCAGCATGAGCTACGTGGGCACCAAGCAATTTACCAGACAGGTTAATTAGTCGGGCGTTACCAGCCCACCAAGCAAAACCTGTGGTTTCCTGATCGCGGCCACCCAGCGAGAGGGTTCCATTAAAGAGCGTTTCCACGGGGTAAAACCTCCTCGGGAAATACAAGGTTTTCGTGAGGCTGATCCTGAGCTGCCATCCAGGCACGGATACCCTCGTTTAGTAAGATATTTTTCGTATAGAAAGTCTCAAACTCGGGATCTTCTGCTGCCCGAATTTCTTGGGAGACAAAGTCGTACGCACGTAAATTCAGGGCGAGACCAACTACTCCAATAGCACTCATCCATAAACCTGTCACTGGCACAAATAACATGAAGAAGTGTAACCAACGTTTGTTGGAGAAAGCAACACCGAATATTTGGGACCAGAAACGATTCGCGGTTACCATTGAATAAGTTTCCTCAGACTGAGTCGGATTGAACGCGCGGAATGTGTTTGCTCCATCACCGTCTTCAAATAGAGTATTTTCGACTGTGGCACCGTGGATGGCGCATAAGAGGGCCGCGCCGAGGACTCCCGCAACCCCCATCATATGAAATGGATTCAGAGTCCAATTATGAAAACCTTGAAAAAATAGGATGAATCGGAAGATGGCGGCTACGCCGAAACTGGGTGCAAAGAACCAGCCGGATTGCCCCAAAGGGTAGACCAAAAATACGGAGACAAAAACCGCAATTGGACCGGAGAAAGCTATTGCGTTGTAGGGGCGTAGTTGCACGGACCTTGCAAGTTCGAATTGGCGTAACATAAAACCTATTAGGGCGAAGGAGCCGTGGAGAGCGACGAAGGTCCATAAACCTCCTAATTGGCACCAACGGGTGAAATCTCCCTGTGCTTCGGGGCCCCACAAAAGGAGCAAGGAGTGGGCCAAACTGTTAGCGGGAGTAGAGACCGCGGCAGTCAGAAAGTTGCATCCCTCCAGGTAAGAACTAGCTAATCCATGGGTGTACCATGAAGTGACAAAGGTTGTACCCGTGAACCAGCCGCCCAAAGCGAAGTAAGCGGTAGGGAACAGTAGTAGGCCGGACCAACCCACGAAGACGAAACGATCTCTCCTGAGCCAGTCGTCCATACTATCAAATAAATCTTTCGGCTCCTTGGAAGATTTTCCAATGGCAATGGTCATAGTCATTCCCTCACTCAGCTCCTCAAACCATTTTTGGGTTCCCCTATTTTTATTTCTTAAGCCGCGACGCGGTGTAGTTCCGTCCCTTCGACGGTGAGATAAGATTGGGCCACTATAATGTCGGTCCATCTTGGAAGTCATTTATCGAAGCAGCGTACTCCCAGGAGTTATCACAGGAAAATGAGACTGATAGATCTTTCAACCTCAGTCAGAAGTTTGGGATTTCCTGATCCCTTCATCATCTTTTTGCCTCGCTTCTAGTTTTCTCCTCTCTTTTTTTTTTCCATTACTTACTTGATCTCGAGCTGATCCCGTTTGTTACGTAGTTTTTCGAGCAGTGGGTAGACCTTTCTTTTCTCCCGAGACTTTGTTAGCCACTCAGCCGCATTGGAGGTACCTTGGGAATCCGACCTAGCAGAAAACGAAGTCGTTTCTATGAATCTCTGAAGGGAGAAATACTGGAGCGGTGTGAAGAGCTTACCCGATATATCTGTATATATGTGTGTGTGGTATCCATCCCCTTTTCGAAATTATTTCGGTACCTATTTTACCAATCCCTAGTGAAAATTGGAAGCCTTTCTATTTGATCCCAGATAGCGGCGACAACGGCATGCCGCGGCTTAATCCCGAGCAGAGGATATGCCAAAAAATTGAACATTGAACAAAGTAATTAGCTTCTCGTCTCAAACCCCAACGGCGAAATCGTTTCCATGGATTTATCGGGGGAATATGATAAATAAGAGTGCTAGAGACTCGAATAACTCCTGCTAGTTACGGGAAATTATCTACATAAAAAGGAAAAAATTTACCACGTAATTTTCCTCCTCTTCCATCCAAATTGAAATTTATATGTAGATATAGTTATATAGATATATAGATATATATATATATATATATTGATATTGAGAATTAATATTCAATTCCCAAGGTGAGAGTAACAAAAAAGGTTCCGGCATTAAAAATTATATCCACTTGATTTTCTCATGTTGTAAAAGGCGACACGTTATTCGGTGTAACAAAACAATTTAACTTGGAAATCGCGATAAAAAACGAAACAATTTGACTAAAAAATTTAAATTGGAGGCAATTATTTTGAATTTCGCACCAAGTTATGTTTCCACAAAATTGTAATTTTTCTACCTTACCTATTAGAAATAGTTGAAAATACAACTTTTCCTTGCATCGAGGCTATGCGTGCGGACCCGGGCGTTTCTGTGAAGCTGAGACATCTCCCTGATCCTTGGATTTCGTACGGCTTCTCGGTTAGCCCCTTGTCGGATTTGAACCGACGACTTACGCCTTACCATGGCGTCACTCTACCGCTGAGTTAAGGGGGCCTCAGATCAGAAATAATTTTGCGTCGAGTTATGTTGGGCACACCGTTAGTTTTTGCACCACCTCTCCCGCTTATTCCTCGCAATACGCAATATTGGAACTTGATTAGACAGAGAAGACCGTTTCTAATCTGAAGGAAGAAGTAGCTACGTTCCTGAATTACACATCTATATTTGGATATAAACCTATAACCCTATCTATCTATAGATAGATAGATTCATGTCCCATTGAACAAGGAAGCTCGGAAAATAAGGTAGAAAGAAAATTACTAATTAGTTAATTTTTATCCTGTCGCGTGACGTCAGGTAATCCCAATCTAAGAATTGATAGAAAGACTTGAAGTTTATCAATATCCGCGCTGGGAAGATAGAAACCTGATCCGTTGGTGAAACGTGGAAAATCAATTAGTCTCGCGGCGAAGACCAAGCACCGTACTACTCCACCGACGCAGCTAAACAGTTGATTGTTTACTTTGCGGGGACAGGATTTGAACCTGTGACCTCAAGGTTATGAGCCTTGCGAGCTACCAAGCTGCTCTACCCCGCTTAGTTACTGCCTTCAATGTAATTATTATACATCTCTTGAATAATTACATTGAATATAAGTGGAAAGAACTATCTAATTCATAGGATTATACATCATTCGTGATGTAAATGGAGAAAAAATATAAATAGAGAAAAACTTTTCTTACCAACTTGATTTGGATACTCCGGGCAGCACACAAGTGTGTGCCATTTCGCGAAGTACGTGTCTGGATAAACCGAAGTCTCGGTAATTGGATCTGGGTCGTCCGGTTAGGGAACACCGGTTACGGAGACGAACAGGTGCACTATTACGTGGTAGAGATTGCAATTTTTTGGAAATAGTTAATTTACCCTGAATTGACAAACTGCTTCTAATCTGTCTTTTCAAAGATTGGCGAATGACCTCATATCTCTTCACCAATATTTTTTTTTTCTTTTCCTTCTCAATGAGACTTTTCTTTGCCATAATTGATGAATCAGTAAGCAGGATTGGATTACTACTCTAAAACAAATTGAACTCGCAACCTAAAATTTATTTACCAATAAATTCATTTACCAATAACTAGAGAAGGAAGAATAAATATCTATTTCTAATTATTGATAAATGGATAGCCGGTTTCGAAATCAACTCCGGTGTGGAAAATGATGGGGAGGCAAACTTGATACGGAAGTAGACAATCTGGTAGTCAACCGAAATAAGCAACCGGAAAAAGAATTAGCCAAATTTACCCGATGTAGATGCTATTAGGAAAGCTGCGTAGGTAAATATGTAACCCACGGAGAAGTGGGCTAGTCCCACCAGTCTTGCTTGAACGATAGAGAGGGCAACCGGTTTATCTTTCCAGCGTATCACATTTGCTAGGGGTGTTCGCTCATGGGCCCAAGCTAGAGTTTCGATTAGTTCTTGCCAGTAACCGCGCCAAGAAATTGGAAACATAAATCCAGTAGCCCACACGAGATGTCCAAATAAGAACATCCATGCCCATACAGATAAACTGTTCATACCGAAGGGGTTATAACCATTAATAAGTTGCGAGGAGTTCAGCCATAGATAATCCCTCAACCACCCCATTAAATACGTAGAAGATTCGTTGAATTGAGCAGCATTCCCTTGCCATAAGGTGATGTGTTTCCAGTGCCAGTAGAAGGTGACCCATCCAATAGTGTTCAGCATCCAGAAAACGGCTAAATAAAAGGCATCCCAAGCTGAGATATCGCAGGTACCGCCTCGGCCGGGACCATCGCAGGGAAAACTGTAACCAAATTCTTTTTTATCTGGCATCAACTTCGAACCGCGCGCGTCTAATGCGCCTTTCACTAGAATCGGTGTAGTCGTATGTAAGCCCAAAGCGATGGCGTGGTGAACCAAGAAATCCCCGGGCCCAATCGTTAAGAATAGTGAATTGCTGCTGTTATTAATGGCATCCAACCAGCCGGGTAACCACAAGCCCCGACCAGCATTACTTGCCGGACTACCTGCTGAGGATAGAAGCACATCGAAACCATACAAAGTTTTACCATGAGCAGATTGAATCCATTGAGCAAATACAGGTTCAATGAGAATCTGTTTTTCCGGAGTCCCGAAAGCTAGCATTACGTCGTTGTGGACATAGAGCCCTAGCGTGTGGAACCCCAGGAATAAACTAGCCCAACTTAGGTGAGCTATTATTGCTTCTTTGTGTTCCAACATTCTTGCTAAGACATTATCTTCATTTTGTTCGGGATCATAATCCCTAATGAGGAATATAGCTCCGTGTGCAAAGGCTCCTGCCATGATAAACCCGGCGATATATTGGTGGTGGGTGTATAGCGCGGCTTGAGTCGTATAATCCTGTGCTATAAAGGCATAAGCGGGTAGGGAATACATGTGTTGCGCAACCAACGAAGTCACGACCCCTGAAGCAGCTAAAGCGAGTCCCAATTGAAAATGGAGGGAATTATTGACCGCATCGTAAAGTCCTTTGTGTCCACGGCCCAACTTACCTCCCGGAGGGGTATGGGCCTCCAGAATCTCTTTCATACTGTGTCCAATCCCAGAGTTAGTCCTGTACGTGTGGCCGGCAATTATAAACACAACGGCAATGGCTAAGTGGTGATGAGCAATATCAGTTAGCCACAAACTTTGAGTCTGTGGATGAAATCCGCCCAAAAATGTTGGAATAGCTGTTCCTGCCCCTTGGGTACTATCAAACAAATGGCTACCGGAATCGGGATTTTGCGCATAAACACTCCACTGACCCCGGAAGAACGGTCCCAATCCTTGAGGATGCGGGGTGGCAGTCAATAAATCACCCCATCTGACATGTCCGCCCCTCGCTTCGGGAATAGCTACGTGGACTAAATGTCCCGACCAAGCCAAAGAACTCACCCCGAAGAGTCCCGAAAGGTGGTGATTAAGCCGGGATTCTGCATTTTTGAACCAAGAAATGCTTGGTTTCCATTTAGGTTGCAGATGTAACCAGCTAGCTAGTAAGAACGAAGCAGAAATAACTAGCAGGAAGATAGCTCCGGTGTAGAGATCTTGGTTATTGCGTAGACCAATAGTGTACCACCACTGGTACACACCGGAGTAGGCAATATTGACTGGACCCGCAGCCCCTCCTCGAGTGTAGGCTTCGACAGCTGGTTGACCAAAATGGGGATCCCAAATGGCATGAGCAATTGGTCTCACATGTAACGGGTCCCGCACCCATGCCTCGAAATTGCCCTGCCAAGCCACGTGGAACAAATTTCCAGAGGTCCGTAGAAAGATGATAGCTAATTGACCAGAATGAGATGCAAATATTTTCTGGTAGAGACGTTCCTCGGTAGTGTCGTCGTGACTCTCGAAGTCGTGGGCAGTGGCTATACCAAACCAGATACGACGAGTAGTCGGGTCTTGGGATAGACCCCGGCTGAACTGTGGAAATCTTGATGCCGTAATGTTTCTCAAATCCTCCTAGCCATTATCCCACTGCAATGATTCTCGCCAGGAAGAACGCCCACGTCGTGGCGATTCCACCCAGAAGGTAGTGAGTTACCCCCACGGCACGTCCCTGTATAATACTTAGGGCCCTAGGTTGGGTGACGGGGGCAACTTTTAATTTGTTATGAGCCCAAACAATGGATTCGATAAGTTCTTGCCAGTATCCGCGACCACTAAATAGAAACATCAGACTGAAAGCCCAGACAAAGTGAGCCCCCAGGAATAGAAGACCATACGCAGATAGCGAGGAACCATATGATTGGATGACTTGGGAAGCCTGTGCCCACGGGAAATCTCGTAACCATCCATTAATCGTTGTTGAACTTTGTGCGAAGTTTCCCCCAGTGATGTGGCTTACCACCCCCTGTTCACCTACACTGCCCCAAACATCGGATTGCATCTTCCAGCTAAAGTGAAATATAACTACTGAAATCGAGTTGTACATCCAGAATAAACCTAAGAAAACGTGATCCCAAGCAGATACTTGGCAGGTACCTCCTCTGCCAGGACCGTCGCAGGGAAAGCGAAAACCAAGATTTGCTTTGTCGGGTATTAGTCGAGAGCTACGTGCAAATAAAACACCTTTCAGTAATATTGATACGGTAACATGAATCGTGAATGCATGGATATGGTGTACCAGAAAATCTGCGGTACCTAATGGAATTGGGGCCATGGCAACTTTGCCGGCTACAGCGACTAAGTCGCCGCCACCCCAGGTTAAGCTAGTACCCGACGCCGCATTAGGCGCGGTTGATCCGGGAGCCAAGGCGTGGGTATTCTGCACCCGCTGAGCAAATATCGGTTGTAATTGAATGGCAGTATCCGAAAACATATCTTGGGGACGCCCCAAGGCACTCATGGTATCATTATGGATGTATAGACCGAAGCTATGAAAACCTAGGAAGATGCAGACCCAGTTGAGATGTGAAATTATTGCATCGCGGTGCCGAATAACGCGATCTAACAGATTATTGTATTGAGTAGTTGGATCGTAATCCCTTACCATAAAAATAGCCGCGTGTGCAGCTGCGCCAACTACTAAAAAACCCCCTATCCACATATGATGTGTAAACAGGGAAAGTTGTGTGGCATAATCGGTGGCCAAGTAAGGATACGGGGGCATCGCATACATGTGGTGGGATACAATAATTGTTAAAGAACCTAGCATAGCAAGATTGATTGCTAATTGAGCATGCCACGAACTCGTTAGAATTTCGTAGAGACCTTTGTGGCCTTCACCCGTGAAAGGGCCTTTATGAGCTTCCAAGATTTCTTTCGTGCTATGTCCGATACCCCAGTTGGTTCTGTACATGTGACCAGCTACCAAGAAGAGGACGGCAATGGCTAAGTGGTGATGTGCTGTATCAGTCAGCCACAAACCTCCCGTCACTGGGTTCAACCCCCCGCGGAAAGTCAGAAAATCTGCGTATTCTGACCAGTCAAGGGTAAAAAACGGGATCAGTCCTTTGGCAAAACTCGGATATGCCTGGGCTATAAGATCACGATTAAGAATGAATTCGTGAGGAAGGGGTATTTCTTTGGGGTCAACCCCCGCATCTAATAGTTGGTTAATTGGCAGTGAAACATGTATCTGATGTCCCGCCCATCCTAGAGATCCCAACCCCAATAGACCCGCCAAATGGTGATTCAGCATCGATTCAACGTTCTGAAACCAAGCTAGTTTCGGGGCAGCTTTGTGGTAGTGAAACCAACCGGCGAAAAACATCAATCCGGCAAAAATTAAAGCACCCACAGCTGTGCAATAGAGCTGTAACTCACTAGTTATTCCGGAAGCTCGCCAAAGTTGAGAAAATCCAGACGTTATCTGTACACCCTGAAACCCTCCACCTACATCTCCATTGAGTATCTCTTGACCCACTATTGGCCAAACAACCTGGGCACTAGGTTTCACATGAGTGGGATCATTCAGCCATGCCTCATAGTTGGAGAAACGGGCCCCATGAAAGTACATGCCACTCAACCGAATGAAAATAATGGCTAGCTGACCAAAATGGGCACCAAATATTTTACGGGATATATCCTCCAAATCATTGGTATGGCTATCGAAATCATGGGCATCGGCATGTAGGTTCCAAATCCATGTGGTGGTACTGGGACCCTTAGCCAAATTTCTTGAGAAATGTCCGGGTTGGGCCCATCTCTCAAAAGAGGTTTTCACGGGATCCTTCTCCACCATAATCTTGACTTCTGGTTCTGGCGAACGAATAGTCATCGGGACTCTCCTCTCTTCGGACGGGGGATAGCAACAACCTACCAACGGAAGATACGAAACTTCTAAGAACTAGAGTTTTTACCAGCATGTAGTAATCTACTCCCTTTTCTTTTGAGTTTGAAACTCGAGCAGCTGCTATGGAGAAGTTATGCAGGGTAGGCATTTGATGGCATTATTACACGACCCAATAGTGCCTAATGGACTTGATAAGACTGATCCTTCGTTCGATAGGGAGAGGGGCGGCAAGGAGCAAGCAAGAATTTCTATCTATTAACTCTATTTGTTAACCTTTTTGTATCATGCCGCTCCACCCCCCCCCCCCACCTTCACTAATTCACCAATTAATTAAGCGAAGAAGAGCGTCCTGTAATTTTTAACCGATTCTGTGCTTCGGTGTAATTACCGGGGGAAGGTGCTACTGCCTGTTTCCAATACTCAGCAGCTTGGTCAAACCAAGCTTCCGAAATCTCTAAATTTCCTTGGTTAATGGCCTGTTCCCCTCGATCAGAATGGGTGATTATTTCCCAACCCCCTCCTTCAGAACCGAACTTGGGGGTTTCCCGCCTCATACGGCTCGGACAACTCTGTTACCGGCTTCTCGTCCCCTAACGAAGAAATAGGGATTACTTCCGAACTTTGGAGGAACTAAGAATAGTCAGGTTTCTGATTTCACCCGTCTTGGATAAAATTTTTTCCGTACTCCCAGTTAGAAAAACAGGAGGGAAGAAGTAATAACCTCCTTCGGCACTAACTACCCCATCTCGAAGTGGATTTTTTCATATTATAAAAATTTTTCTTTTAGGATTTGATACTACGCCGTGGTCCGTTACTTATTTTTCCCAATCGTCTCTACTACAGAGACAAATTGTATAACTTCTTTAATGGACCAATCTCATTGCATCGATCCAGATTTTCAATGATGAATCTTTACGATGCTTCATTCTTCGATTCAGTCAATTATCCGTGAGACAGTTAGGCTACCTTCCTCTTCCAAACCCGGATTGCTTCGAAAGAGGCCGAATCCCGCAGCTCGAGGCAGCTCCCGTTCAGAAGTATGCTTGGGGGAAGCCCTTTTTCGTTGGTTGAGTATTTACAAACCGGAGAATCCTGAAGCGCAGGTAGTCGCACGTGGTGACAGATCGCAGCCATATTATTAGAAGCTTGTGGCGGAGAAGAATTCCGCTCAGGTGCTTGAAAGTAGTATTCCAAAGCTCTTGCATGTTTTCCATTACTTGTATGAGTGAGGCCTATATTATAAAGTATGTAACTTCGGTCGTAAGAGTCAACCTCTAAACGCATGGCTTTGTAGTAACTTCATAAAGCTTCTGCATATTCTCCTTCAGATTGGGCCGACATCCGTTACGGTTGCTTATACAAATAAGCCCCGCTTCGAAACCGTACGTGAGGTTCCCAACTCATACGGCTCCTCCCGCTCGATTCGCGGAAGAAAGAAGTAGCACTCGAAATTACCTAACTATCTATACTCCTAATTTAAAATTAAGCGGGGGTTGGTGTTTCGTGAAACCGGTATCTAACCATCCTTCTCGCAAACGATTTATTTTGGGCGGTTGCGTCATTTCCCTACGGTAACGGCGATAGCAATAAATCCCTTGGCGATTTATTCGTTCCCAACGTTTCGTTTTTCGAGGGATTATTCACTTCAGCAATCTCCGATGATTTTAAGGGTATCCGAGCTGCAAACGGGATGGATGTTTGCTACCCCAACCGCTACTGGTCGTTACCGCGACTTCGAAGTTATCGGAAGTAGCCGATATCTGTCGAACCCAGAAATTGTCGTAGATTTTGTATTGCCGATTCCTCCATGTAGTGCCTGCCCCCTCCTCGTGCTTACTCATGAAATCACCATGTATTACACATCAAATTATGGATCTAACCTCTTGCTTACTTGATATCAGAATCCATGGGAAGTGGGAGCCGTAGCTTCCGAGGCTGCATCAGTCGTGGATACGCGACCGAAGGGTTCGTTCGGCAATCGAGACACACCTCTAGAAAATGTAGGCTCGTCGAAGCTATAATTATCTCAACTTCTATTAAATAATGCTAAATTACTTGCCTTGTCGAATCGCGCCATCCCTATAATATGTAGAAGCTTCCCTTTCTCTCTTAGTAGTAGGTAGGATTTGCGATGAAATATCCGCTAGAATTGTGAAAGTTTTGTCGATAAAATTGTCATTTCTCTGAGATCTAGGCGTAATCAATTTCGACTCCTTGTTTTTCTCCGCACTGCACTTGTTATTGGTACATTAATTGAAATTGCAAGAAAAAAAAATATACTTAGACGACGACGTAGAAGAAGAGGTGGTAAAGTGACAAGTCGCGTTGATTATTTATTTTTCATTTGATTTGTATTTCAGAAGAAGTTGTTTTCAGCTACTACTAAACAAGTCACTTGTCATTTTACTACCTAAATGCCTAAAATATGTCAAATGATTTAATTGATGAACCCGAGGAAGGGTGGCCGAGCGGTTTAAGGCGTAGCACCGGAAATGCTAAGTAGATTTATAGCTACCGAGGGTTCAAATCCCTCCCTTTCCTTTCCCTATTTTTAACTACCCGAGATTTTCCTTTCCACCTCCTCATACCCAAATCTAGCTAAATTGCCGACTTGAAAGATGCGGGATTTCGAGTCAAGTCGTCCAACTTTGGAGAATCCGAAGGACCATCTCAGTAGAAGCAATAAGAATAGGTGATCCCTCGGTGGGAATTTAGTTGAAGTGATGTGGACGGTTAATTTAGATACTTCATCGTGTACCAAAATAATTTGCTTAAAAGTGGAATATTTATATAAAGTGAAAAATTATGATTTAATTTATGCTCCAAGAGAGGAACAAGCTAGATCGAAAAACTTTTGCCACTTCCTAAGTAATCTGCTTATTGAATTTCATCATCCGAAGTCCTTTGCTTAGGTTTTCGTCGTAGAGACCTCCAAATTATTTGATTAAATTAAAAATTTAATAAATGGTCACTAAGCTTTGCGGGAGTAATACTCAACAACTAACAATTCATTTATATTCAAATTGACGGATTCTCGATTGGCAATACGATTCACCAATCCTGTTGGCCTATTGCCTTCCGATAGAGAAGCGGTCAAATGATCCGGTGTGTTGTCCTCTCCGGGAAACTTACCCTCCAGTGCATTGTGGGAAGTTGGTCGATTTCGAACAGTAATAATGTCTCTCGGCTTACGGCGATAACTTGGTATATCTACAATACGACTGTTCACTAAAATATGTCTGTGATTAACTAACTGTCTAGCGGCGGGAATCGTGGAAGCCATACCTAAGTGGAAAATCACATTATCTAGACGCATCTCAAGTAATTGCAGTGGTACTTGGCCCGTTGAACCCCTAGTTTTTCTAGCGATACGTACGTATTTTAGTAGTTGGCGTTCCGTTAATCCATAATTGAAACGTAATCTTTGTTTGGCCTCCAAACGCACGCAGAATTGAGAAATTTTTCTTGAAGCTGATTGATCGGTAGCGACTCGAAATTCTCCCAAGTTGGGTGTTTTACTCTTACCCGTAAACCCCGGTAAATTCTTTAGGCGACGTATCAATTTCAAGCGAGGTCCTCGGTAGCGAGACGTGAAAACTCCTTTTCTGTAGACGTTTGATAGTTGGGTAAAAAACTTATGGGATCAGCACAGAGATACTACCTGTTACTGCCGCGTCGGCGGAGAAACTAGAAGTCAGTCAAAATTGATATCTGTGACAATCATAACATATGAATAGGGACTAACAAATATTCAACCTGTTATCGACATTTGGGGAATAGTTGGGGGCAAGGTAGGCAAATACTACCAGCGATTCGTGATGCCAGATGGAAACGTTATAGCATATCCATTTACATAAAAATTTTAGCAAAAAAAAAAAATCAAACTGATCGACAGATGTATTGCTCCAAATAATGCATTCATATATACTTCTATAATAGAAACTCAGCTTTTGAGAAGCAAATATATCGCCGCTGACAGGTTGAATTACACGTATTTCTCTATCTGAGGAGTGATAGTAAAAGAAAGTTTCTTCTTCTTTTCTCTTTTTGCTAGTTAAAAGCTTACCAGATACAAAAAAAATGTGTAAACGAAATATCGTAAACCTAGGCTAGGCAGATTAGTTAGGTGTAGGCACGCCGAAAGTTTTCACACAGTTACAATTATGTGGTTACCTACTTCTTCCTATCAGTTCGTTGGGGCCTAAAGGGTGGGGATATGGCGAAATGGTAGACGCAGCGGACTCAAGCAGATTGAGCCTGGGTATGGAGACATATCAAGTGGCAGCCCCCAGATTCAGGGAAACCTGGGACCATTTATCGGGCAATCCTGAGCCAAATCTTGTCTTACTCAAACGAATTTCGGGCGATGAGGCGAGATAGGTACAGAGACTCGACGGGGGTCATTCCAACGAGCAATTTGTTAGTTACTAATTCTCGAGAGAACTGAATATATAACTACTTCGTCTGATTAACTGCGTGGGGTAAGTTGTATAAGTATAAGACTGAGATCTAGTGAAGAAGGGAATTTTTACTTTTTTCATTTGAACTTGGACGCAGATCCCTCGGTTTGAGGACAGCATTCAGTCACAAAATCACGATAATTTCTTCTTATTACTTAGTAATAAAACACTAAGGAGACTATCTCTACTATTGCTAATCCACAGATTTCTATCTCACCTATTATGGGATCCCACTTCATTTTGACGAAAACTATTAGACAAGCGAGCCGGTAACGAGAAACAATAGTTTCGCGAATGGAGGTAGAGTCCCATTCTACTTACTTAGCAGAAGTAAGAAGTAGCGGCGCAAGTTGCGGTAGAACGAAAATCCGTTGGTTCCACATGACCGTGAGGGTTCGACTCCCTCTATCCCCAACGAGACAATTTAGTTAACCCATTTCAGGTTGTTTGGATCCACATAACTTGTTCAGAAGCGAAATAGTTTGCAAGTGAGCCATTCAGGCTTTTAATACGCATGAATGGCTCAATCTAGTCCTTCCCATAATTTATTTACTGCAAGCGATATTGTATCAAACATATCGATAAAAGCGAGATCAACGATTTGACTAGGTAAAAAACTAGAGCTGAGAAATCTACTTAACTGATTTCTAGTTAACTTTTATCCGTAAAATGAGTTGGCTGAGATAGCCGAGATAGCTCAGTCGGTAGAGCAGAGGACTGAAAATCCTCGTGTCACCAGTTCAAATCTGGTTCTTGGCATATAAATGGTTTGGGAGGTAGGCCGAACCAGTTCTAGTATTATACGAAACTAACCCTGAAGAAGCTGCATCTCGGAAGCTGGGCGGGTCGTTGTTATTTGAGAGCTCTGCTTGGTAATCGTAAACAGCTTCGAGAAAAATTAGATGTTAAGGGCGGTTCGGGAGATAAGTTTCTATTTCAGGTGAGGCCGGTTTTTTTCCTCTCACTTCCGTGCGATTTAATAGGCATCCTGTAACTCGTAAAAGTTGGGTACGACGTAATCTTTACGTAGGGGCCACCCTACCCAACTTTCAGGCATTAGTATACGCCTAAGGTGCGGATGACCCTGATGGATTATTCCCGACATATCATGGGATTCACGTTCTTGGAGATCGGAACTTTTCCAAACCCAGTAAACCGAAGGTATTCTAGGGTTTCTTCTTGGAACAAAGATTTTTATACACACTTCCTCGGGTTGATCCGGCTGATCTCGCATCTGTGTCAGATGATATACACTGACTAGAGATCCTCCCGGTGTCGAGTCGTAAGCACGTTGAGAACGCAGGTAATTGAAACCATAGGCATATGGGGCGACAGCTACAGACAACCACTCCTCCGACTTGACTTGTAAAGTCTCGACACCTCTATAATCGTAACCCAAAGGTCGATGGGGAAACTTATGTCTAGTTGACCAAGCGGATAAACGACCCCGCGTCTCGATATTGAATTGATCTTTATTGGTAGTGTTCATATTGGTTGACACCTCTTCTTTTTCCTATTTTACTCACCTATGAAATGAAATCTAGTTATTCCTCTACTTTTGATACCTATTTCTCAGACTTATCTTTAAGCTTCTGAAAGTTTTCCGAAAAACTATTTGACAACAATTTCGTATCACAGTTAGTTAATTCTTGATTATATTCACGGATATGGATGCTAGGTACAAAGCAAAATCGATGATTTAGACTGGGGTATTTCGTTCGGGTGGGACAGGAAGCTCGATCTATAGAACTTCCCCTAGCAATTTTCTTACGGAGTTTTGTTGCGGCATCAATAATAGCTTCAGGTTTGGGTGGGCAACCCGGTAAATAAATATCGACGGGAATTGATTTGTCTACCCCGCGAACAGTACTGTAGGAATCTGTGCTAGACATGCCCCCCGTAATGGTGCAAGCTCCCGTAGCGATTACATACTTCGGATCAGGCATTTGCTCGTAGAGTCTTACTGGGGACGGGGCCATCTTCATGGTTACAGTACCGGCGGTGACAACTAGGTCTGCCTGCCTAGGACTGGATCTGGGTACTAGACCGTACCGGTCAAAATCAAATCGTGAACCAATTAGGGAGGCAAATTCGATGAAGCAGCAGCTGGTGCCATATAGAAGTGGCCACAAACTGGAAAGTCTGGACCAGTTGGAGAAATCACTGATATTAGCTAAAAAAATTGAATTTGACACACCCCATTCAGGGAGCGGAGGCTCCACCGAATTGAGGGGGACACCTACACCGCGGGGTTCAACTCCCTCTCCGCCGCCTCCACCCGAATATTCGGAAGTTGACACCATTCCGATGCTCCTTTTCGCCACGCGTGAACCAGACCAACTACTAGTATAAAGATGAAGATGATCACTTCGACGAAAGCAAATAGTCCCAATTCCCTGAAAGATACAGCCCAGGGATAGAGAAATACGGTTTCGACGTCGAAGACCGTGAAAACCAAAGCAAACATATAATAACGTATCTGAAATCGAATCCAAGTATTTCCCTTCGGTTCAATGCCCGACTCGTAACTTGTCAACTTCTCCGGTCCTTCCCGGGTGGGAGCAATAAATCCGGAAATCGAAGAAGCTAAATAGGGGATAGATATAGATACCAGCAGGAAAATCCAAAAGGATTCATATTGGTGGAGCGAAAACATTTGCATATTTCCTTTGCCTTAAATTTTTTCTCTTTCAATTTAGTTGATAAATTTGGAACTAGACAAAATGGTGTCGACCTGGGGTAGGCGGATTGGTAAGCAACCGTTGTCTCGCTATACTGCAATAGGTTTAGCACGTCTAACCTATTCAGGGAAGTAAATTGAAGTTTTCGTTTGATTATACTAGTAGTTACCCCATCGATAAGAAAGGATAAAAAGGGAGAAGTGTTAGCCTTATATTTTTGAAAATGGCAATGTCGCATTTGCAGTGGGAAAATCAAGTGATTCTCAAATTTCAGCAATTTTTTTGCACATTCTATTTTAGGTTTTCCACACCCAGTTCTTGATTAACTGCATCAAGGAGCTGGCGTATCTTCTTCCCAAAGAGAAAGGAGACTCACTAATTTAGATGTGGCAACTATAGTCATTTAAGTAGACAACTCAGATTGAGTAGGTATATGATGTGCCAGCAATCTTCCACTCTTTCTCCGTTTCAAGTTAAGACTATACGGATTCGAACCGCAGACACTCTCGGCCATGCAGATCGGAATGTGGAAAAAACCTTCCCGAACTGCTTGGCGAACCCAACATGCCGCTTCTACGGCATAGGGCTCCCTCAACAGCTGCTCCCCAATCGAATTGGGAAAAACAAGCAATTGCCGATGCACCAACCTTGTTTCTACCTGGAGAAACAGGGGGGGGTTCCATATGCCCAAGCTATTTCTTACGAAAAGTTTTCTAAGAAATTTCATGAGGGGGAATTAGCCAAATCAGGCAATCCCAAAGTATCTTGAGAAAGTTACTAACATTATGTTGACGCAGATTTGCCTCTGGGGATACAGGTCCGCCTCGCGATATCAAATATTCCCTGTCGCTTGGAAAGAGTATACGACACCCCCTGCAACCGAAGGTTCGTGAGACGAGGAAGAGATTTGGCCTGGGGTCCCCGCATCGTCCCCACCAATTGTAGCATTGGATAAACCAATTATTCACCATATCAACTTTTAGGGGTTGACTTCTTTTGGTCAACTTATCTGTCATGCTACTGTTCCTTCGTACCCTTCATTGTAAGTTAGACAAGGAATTATCATGCAGAGTTTTGCGCGAGTCGTTGGTTTTCGACAAATTTTCTCAAGAAGAGACATCGGCGCACGTGTAGATGAGGCGCTCTACCGCTGAGCTATAGCCCTTGATACATCTGGTCGTAGATGAAGGAATTTCATCAGTATCGATTAATTTCTGTCAAGTCGACAAATCAGTTTGAAGAAGAAATTATATATATATATATCTCATATATATATATATGAGATCAAATATTTATTAAGTGAAATGGTGAAACATGCAGTTGTGCATAGCTACTTCTTGGGGTATAATGAAAATATGTATATATATGACATGTCAGTCACACACCTGGATAGAAAGTGGCGTGGGGTAGACTAAGTCACTGTCGGCCTACTTGACTCAGCGGTTAGAGTATCGCTTTCATACGGCGAGAGTCATTGGTTCGAATCCAATAGTAGGTAACACTTACTAGATACCGTGATGGTTAAATTGGTGGTATCTAATAAGTTTCACTGTGTATGAGACACATCGAGAGTTTCTGCGCGTACCATAGGATTATTACCAGACTATCAAATCACCTAGTGCTTCCGGGTGTGAGAAAGGCACGTCAAGCAACATTTGAAGCTTCCAGCCTGGCCTTCGCTCTTTTAAAGGCCAAGTTAGCTTCTATTACCCTTTTCTTGCCTTCTGCTTCAGCTGAATTAGCCTGAGCCATCTGGAAAGTTCTTCGAGCTTCGTCGGGATCAATTTCGGCAGCTCTCTCCGCTTCGTTTACCAATATTGTCACCTGATTATTATCTATCATGGCAAAACCGCCCATCGGTGCCATTGCAGACCACTGCCCATCATGACGTATTTTTGAAACTCCCATATCCAAAGCTGTAAGAAGCGGAGCATGATTGGGTAATATACCAATCTGACCAGTATTAGTGGATGAAACAATTTCCCAAACCTCAGAATTCCAAACTATTCGATTGGGAGCCATCACGCGGAGATTCGAAGCCATCTCTTTTACTGACCCTCCACTTGCAAAGCCGCAGCTTTTGCGGTAGCTTCGTCGATATTGCCAACCAAGTAAAAAGCTTGTTCGGGAAGATTATCCAACTCTCCAGAAAGAATCATTTGAAATCCCTTAATGGTTTCCGATAAACTGACGTATTTACCCGGAGATCCGGTGAAAACTTCCGCTACAAGAAAAGGTTGTGATAAGAAACGTTCTATTTTCCTAGCCCTAGCTACCGTCAAGCGATCTTCTTCGGATAACTCGTCTAGTCCAGGAATAGCTATAATATCTTGAAGTTCCTTGTAACGTTGCAAAGTCTGCTTAACTCCCTGTGCCGTGTCGTAGTGCTCCTCACCCACAATCCAAGGCTGCGACATAGTCGAGGTCGAATCCAGCGGGTCTACGGCTGGGTAAATACCCTTCGCCGCCAATCCCCTTGGAGGCACAGTAGTGGCGTCTAGGTGTGCAGATGTCGTGGCGGGAGCCGGGTCAGTCAAATCATCCGCAGGTACGTAAACAGCTTGAATGGAAGTTATTGATCCCTCCTTGGTGGAAGTAATTCTTTCCTGTAATGATCCCATTTCTGTACCAAGGGTCGGTTGATAACCCACGGCGGAAGGCATCCTACCCGGTAATGCCGAGACCTCCGATCCCGCCTGGACAAAGCGAAAAATATTGTCAATAAATAAGGGTACATCTTGTTTGTTAACGTCTCGAAAGTATTCCGCCATTGTTAGAGCGGTTGAGCCAACTCTCATACGAGCTCCCGGTGGTTCATTCATCTGACCATAAACCAAAGCTACTTTTGACTCCGAAATGTTTTGTTCATTAATAACTTTTGATTCTTTCATTTCCATGTAAAGGTCATTACCTTCACGTGTACGTTCTCCCACCCCGCCAGATACGGATACACCTCCATGAGCTTTCGCAATATTATTGATTGATTCCGTAATAAGAACCGTCTTTCCAACTCCAGCCCCACCAAGTAACCCGATTTTTCCGCCTCTCCGGTACGGAGCCAAAAGATCCACAACTTTTATACCCGTTTCAAAAATTGATAATTTGGTATCCAACTGAGTAAATGCCGGGGCGGGCCTGTGAATTGGAAATGTCGTACTACTTCGCACGGGACCCAAATTATCTACGGGTTCACCGAGGACGTTAGATATTCGGCCAAGAGTAGTTTCACCAACGGGAACACTAAGGGGGGCTCCCGTATCAACAGCACCCATACCTCTCGTCAAACCGTCTGTGGCACTCATAGCTACGGCTCTTACTTCATTATTACCTAATAATTGTTGAACCTCACAAGTAACATTAATCTGCTGACCTGCTGGATTTTGTCCCTTGACTATTAGTGAGTTGTAGATATTGGGCATCTCCCCCGGGGAGGAAGCCACATCCAATGCTGGTCCAATGATCTGAGTGATGTAGCCCACATTTTTTTCCACCAATTCAGAAATTTCGAAAGAGAGAGAACTGGTTTTCATAACTATTTCGGTGTATTATCTTTATTTGATTACTGAATCGATGGAAATATTTTGTATTTTATCGCTGAGTGGTCGATGGCGGAGAAGAAGTCATCCGTTCCCTTCCCACCCACTCTCCCCTATTTTAATTTGTTTCGCAGATGTAGCTATAGATAGATGAAATGGGGGGGGTGTAAACTGCGCCGCGGATGAAGCAGACTCCTTCTTCTGCTTCGTATATGATCGAGAGGCTGATAAAATATGCGCTCTATCCATTGAATTTTCATTATTGGGATCCGCGTTCCACCCTTTTTCAGACGAGATTGACCATTAAAGGCGAGGGATTGGCAATTACTTAGTTCGTATTCTACTGACTAGTCTAACCACGAAGAGATTCCCGAGTCAATGTATTGGGATGAGACAGAATGCTGCTTCCTAAGCAGTTTTTGCAAGAAAACAAATTGATTAGTTGCACCGCGCACGAGACGCGGTATAAAATGATAATGTTCCATGCTTGAAATGGGATTTTGACAGGTATAAGTATCGCGCGCGGGTTGAACTATATACACTTCGCGTTTCGCATCGAAATACTCTACCTAGGCCGAGCAGATCTCATCTTTGCAAGATTTACCAATTTAGTCATAGGGAGGAACAAACCCATGTCACCACAAACGGAGACTAAAGCAGGTGTTGGATTCAAAGCTGGTGTCAAAGATTATCGATTGACCTATTACACCCCCGAATACAAGACCAAAGATACCGATATCTTAGCAGCCTTTAGAATGACCCCACAACCCGGAGTACCGGCTGAGGAAGCCGGAGCTGCGGTAGCTGCGGAATCCTCCACGGGTACGTGGACCACTGTATGGACAGATGGGTTGACCAGTCTTGACCGTTACAAGGGCCGATGCTACGACATCGAACCCGTCGCTGGGGAGGAGAACCAGTATATCGCGTATGTAGCTTATCCTTTGGATCTATTTGAAGAAGGTTCTGTCACCAACTTGTTCACCTCTATTGTAGGTAATGTTTTTGGATTTAAGGCTCTACGCGCTTTACGCCTGGAAGACCTTCGAATTCCCCCCGCTTATTCTAAAACTTTCATTGGACCGCCTCATGGTATTCAGGTCGAAAGGGATAAACTAAACAAATATGGACGTCCTTTATTGGGATGTACAATCAAGCCAAAATTAGGTCTGTCTGCTAAGAATTATGGTAGAGCCGTCTACGAATGCCTCCGCGGCGGACTTGATTTCACAAAAGATGATGAAAATGTGAATTCCCAGCCATTCATGCGTTGGAGAGATCGCTTCCTATTCGTGGCAGAAGCTCTTTTCAAAGCCCAGGCTGAAACGGGGGAAATCAAGGGGCATTACTTAAACGCTACTGCAGGTACGTGTGAAGAAATGTTTAAGAGAGCTGTTTTCGCTAGAGAGTTGGGTGCACCAATTGTCATGCATGACTACCTGACCGGAGGGTTTACCGCAAATACCAGCTTAGCTCATTACTGCAGAGATAATGGGCTGCTTCTTCATATTCACCGTGCGATGCATGCCGTGATCGATAGACAACGAAATCACGGTATGCATTTTCGTGTATTGGCCAAAGCATTACGCATGTCCGGTGGAGATCATATACACGCTGGAACTGTAGTAGGCAAACTAGAGGGGGAACGAGAAGTAACCCTGGGTTTCGTCGATTTACTTCGCGACGATTACATTGAAAAAGATCGTAGTCGTGGTATCTATTTCACACAAGATTGGGTATCCATGCCGGGTGTATTCCCCGTAGCTTCGGGGGGTATCCACGTCTGGCACATGCCTGCTCTAACCGAAATCTTCGGGGACGATTCCGTATTACAGTTCGGTGGAGGAACCTTGGGACATCCTTGGGGAAATGCACCCGGTGCGGCAGCCAACCGAGTCGCATTAGAAGCTTGCGTACAGGCTCGCAACGAGGGTCGCGACCTCGCCCGTGAAGGTAATGAAGTTATTCGCGAAGCTTGTAAGTGGAGTCCGGAATTGGCCGCTGCATGCGAGATATGGAAAGCAATCAAATTTGAATTCGATACAATTGATACGTTGTAAATAGATTGGAATTTTAGTAGCTATTTGCTACCCGCATCTGTTCCGAAACAGTTGTGAGGACATACCAGGAGTATCGGGAAGGGGTTAATCTCCCCCATACTCCTGATGCAATACGCGACGCTATAGTGAGGTTGGTTAATTAATGATGGAAACTAGGAAACACATAGTATTGAAATGTGAATCTGGGGGTTCAAATCCCTACCAACTCATATCGAAAAATTACGAGATTTGAACGAGTGGTCTGAAGCTAAACCCAACGTTTTATGTTTATCGGAAATATCTTTATTTTGTTTAGTTTCGTAGCATGTTGCTTCGTTTGTCTCGTTGGATAATAGAAATCGAACACTTACAATACGATTGATTCGATAGATAATCTAGTCAATTATCAATTATTTATTGGATCAGCGAACTTGGATTTGGTCCCAATTTGGTGATACCTAAAGGGGAAAGAGTTCGCCATATCATGAGAAATCTATTTGAAATTTATTTTTTCCACGAGTTAGAGGGAAACAACAGATGAGGAGATTCTCACGTCTGTAACAAATTGGTTTGAAGATAAGCGCAAATTTGGTGGATTGATTGGAGCTTTTCCCGAAGAAGCTACCAGAGGCTCTATCTCAAATGAAAAGGAAAGAGAGAAGCGGATAAGTGTTAACACGAATAGAGGATTACGGGCTCGATGCGATAACTGCGGAAACATGCTTTACGTGAAATTTTTGAAACAGAATAGAAGTGTTTGTGAAGAACGTGGTTATCACCTTTCAATGAATAGTATGGAAAGGATCGAACTTTCGATTGATCGTAACACATGGATTCCCATGGATGAAGACATGACCACAGAAGATGTTTTAGATTTCTCCGACGAGGATTCTCATCAAAATCGTTTAGCTGTTTCTCAGGAAAAAACGGGTTTAACCGACGCTACTCAAACAGGTATAGGATATCTAAATGGAACACTTGTTGCACTTGGTGTTATGGACTTCCATTTCATGGGAGGAAGTATGGGATCCGTTGTGGGTGAAAAGATTACTCGTCTAATTGAATATGCCACGGATAAGTCTTTGCCATTAATCTTAATTTGTGCTTCTGGGGGAGCGCGTACGCAAGAAGGAACGTTGAGCTTGATGCAAATGGCTAAAATTTCTTCCGTCTCGCAAATTCATCAAGTTCGAAGAAAATTACTTTATATATCGATTCTTACCTATCCAACCACGGGGGGTGCAACCGCCAGTTTTGGCATGTTGGGGGATATAACTATTGCCGAGTCCAAAGCGTATACAGCATTCGCTGGTAAAAGGGTAATTGAACAAACATCGCGTCAAAAGATACCTGAGGGCTTTCAAGCAGCTGAGTCTTTATTTGATAATGGGCTACCCGATTCGATTGTCCCACGTAATCTCTTGAAGGGTGTTTTGGGCGAAATATCTGAACTTCATTCATCAGCTCCCTATAAAAAAAATTGAATTTGTTCCGAATTTTTTTTTCCACTTCTGAATCGGCCACATCTTACCCCCCCCCCCCCCCCTTTCCTTACCATCTAGATGGAGAAACAATCGCCATCTTCGTTTTATTTTCGTACAACGAAGAATTTGTTGGATCTTTTGGTGTCGGCGTACTCGTTCCCTCCCCAATAAACCCGAGAAATAGAAAAATCTAAATTGGATTACTCTACCGGAAGCCTGGAAAACCCTTTTCTTTATGGAGCAAAAGGAATATCATTAGATATTAGAAAGAAGAGCGAAACGGAGATATATGATTATATAAATAGATTTCTTCTTTTCTTTATTGTAGTTGAGGTAATTTCATCATGGCGGCATCTTATCTACCCTCTATTTTTGTACCCCTAGTCGGTTTGGTGTTTCCAGCAGTTACAATGGCTATCCCATTTCTATATATCGAACGGGATGAAATCCTCTAATTTATTTTCTTTTTCCATTTTTCGTAGATGGAGTAAACTGCTCGGTGACTTTCTGATATCAATTGAATTCGAAGTCTAGTCTGAGCTGATACTTAATAGAGATGAATTCCCTTTTTCTTGGCGGTTATCTTATCCTCGTTTGAGTCCCCGATAATATAAAAAATGTCGCCCCAATCAATCTATGTCTCATTATCATTTCATATAAAAATGAGATATAGGTTGATTTTTTGTTAGCAAATGCATTACTTGTAGATAACTACCCCATATGCTTGAACTCCATTTTGGTACTTCATTATTAAACGAAAATAAATCAAAAACAAGCGAAAGTAATGGACTGCGAAAAGAAAATGGGGGAAGTAAAATTGGTGGTAAAATGACTAATCCATTTACTATGCAATATGTGAGGAAATATTAATGAATTGCCGTTCCAAATGGATCCAAGTAGATTTTGTAAAAGGCTCCCGCACATTTGCGAATTCATGTTGGGCCTGTATCCTTGTCTGTGGCGCAACAGGTTTTCTACTAGTGGGACTTTCCAGCTGCGTCGGCGAAGATCTGATCCCTGGACTTTCATCCGAACACATTGTTTTTATTCCACAAGGTATTGTAATGTGTTTCTACGGGATTGCAGGTCTCTTTCTCGGGCTGTATCTGTGGTGTACCGCGTTTTGGAACGTGGGGGGCGGCTACAACTTGTTCGATAAGCGAGAAGGATTCTTTTCTATCTTTCGGTGGGGCTTTCCCGGAACTAATCGCCGCATCCGCATCCGACTTGTACTAAAAGATATAGAAGCGGTTGGGTTGGAAAGTAAGGAAGGCTTTTATCCGCGTCGAATTCTTTACTTGAAAGTGAGGGGTCGTCAAAATATCCCACTAACTAGGATCGGCGAAAGTTTAACCTTAGGAGATGTAGAAGAAAAAGCCGCCGAACCTGCTCGTTTCCCGCGTGTATCGATTGAAGGTTTTTAAAATTTATTGAATTTCAAAACTAGATGATTTATGAAGAAATGTGAGGCTACTAGAGCGGCGAAAAAAAAAATTCGAGGGGGGGGGGGTCGAAAGAAGGAATAGTCTAATTACGACAATTCCACTGATTAGTCTCATACTTCGTCTATTTCCCCCTCCTGATTGATAGATAGTTACAGTTAATATATGCGATTACATTGTTGGAAACGGAAAATTATTCGATGGTTTCTTAGTACTCCACATCGTTCCTCGGATAGAGCTTATGAGGCTAGTAAGCGACTACAGTCCCTAATAGACGACTCCCCGCTTCTCGTGCAAGTGAAATTATCCCCTTCAACACCGGAGAAATTGCTGCGGGCCACGACGGCACCCACAAACACGGCATCCAATAAATCTAGATATCTAATATACTGTAGTCTCCTAGAGTACAGATTTAGTATATCCCTTTTGGGAATGCAAAGAGACCTGAGACTTCTCTTTAGGACAAAACTCCTCCGATTGCTTTCACGTGGGTGTGATCGCGCAACCAATTCTTTGATAAAAAATTGCTTTAATATTTTTCTGCCGAACCTTCCAGATATTTCGCTTTTCCAAGATATATCTCTAAACTCTCGCCGAAATTGTTACGTGAATGGCGAAACAGTCAACAAACATAGAAAATTTGTTAGCTTCGCAGAAGATAAATTGAAAAATGATTTTCCCTCTTGCATCCTTTACAAGTTGAATAATATAGAAGAAATAAATAGGAAATTAGCTTGGATTGAAGCGACTTCAAATGAGTTCGATGTTAGGAGAGCACGTTGTTCCATAAACCTTTTTCCACTTCAAACTACCAAAAAAGTGATTGAAAAATCATCTAATTATGAATCAGCAAATTTTCCGTCGGCCTATGAGTCAATCAGTTTGGTGCCTCGTTCTGTGACTCGCACTTTATCCAAGTTCAGGGCGGAATTGACAAATCAATCAAGTGTGTTGGTACATAACGATTTCGACTTAACTAGAAACCAAGCATTAGTTTCCCTTCAATATGTTGGGTGTTTTCTGCTTCTCCCCCTCACGATTCCAATCAGTTTCAGAAATTGGTTTCTGGAGTCTTGGATTAGGGGTTGGTGGAACATTACCCAAACTCAAGTATTTATCAACCCCCTTCAAGAGGAAAAGGCTCCGAAGCAGCTTCGAGAGGCAGAAGCATTGCTCTGGTTAAATGACGCGACTAAACATTTGGCAGATACGCAGTTGCAAAATTTTGATGCAAATGCATATGATGAGACTACCCAGTTGGCAACAACGTATAACGAACTAAATATTCAGCTACTGCTGCAGCTAGTAACCGATGTAATTAGTATTGCCATCCCAACTTTATTGCTTATAACGGGTCGAAAGAGACTTGCAGTTTTAAATTCCTGGATTCAGGAGTCATTTTACAGTTTGAATGACACAATGAAAGCGTCTTCCATTCTTTTACCAACTGATTTATGTGTAGGGTTCCACTCGCCCCATGGTTGGGAAATAGTCATAGGCTCCCTCTTCGAACATTTTGGCTTAATCCCCAATAAATATGTAATTTCTCGCCTCGTCTCAACCTTTCCAGTTATTTTAGATACGGTATCCAAATATTGGATCTTCCGTCACTTGAATCGCACATCTCCCTCGATTGTGGCAACTTATCATACAATGAGTGGGTGATAACAACTTCTTCTCCGAATTTGCATCTGGCAGGCTAGACCAGTTCATTCTTTTGGGTTATTTGCAACCCCCTATCGTTTGTCACCTGCTAATAGTGATCAAATGGAATGGGGGAAAGAATTAGAACAAGAAAGAATTATTTGCTACCAAGCGGCGTCAACAAGTAACCCGTTTGTATAAAGACTTGAGACTAATCATCAATCTATGCAAAGAAGAATTACGAATAACTGGATGAAAAAGTGTTGGATTCCGTCACTTGCACTTGCGGTATCGATCGGTTTCAGTGAATTAAACTGTCCATCTGTATCAAATGCATATCCGATTCTTGCACAACAGAATTATGAAAATCCCCGAGAAGCTACGGGGCGTATTGTGTGTGCCAATTGCCATCTAGCCAAGAAACCTGTGGATCTTGAGGCCCCGCAATCTGTTCTTCCCGATACTGTATTTGAAGCAGCTGTTAAGATTCCCTATGATACGTAGATAAAATAAGTACTTGCAAACGGGAAAAAGGGGGGCTTGAATGTCGGCGCTGTCCTCATCCTACCAGAGGGGTTTGAATTGGCTCCCCCTAATCGCATTCCAGCCGAGATGAAAGAAAAGTTAGGAAAATTGTCATTTCAAAGTTACCGTCCCGGCAGAGAAAATATAATCGTCGTAGGACCAGTGCCAGGCAAGTTATACAATGAAATCACATTTCCAATTCCATCACCAGACCCTGGTACTAACAGGGAAGCTCATTTTCTGAAATATCCCATTTATGTTGGAGGGAATAGGGGGAGGGGACAAATCTACCCAGATGGGAGCAGAAGCAACAACACGGTCTACACCGCCTCAGCAACAGGAAAAATAAAGAGGGTTGTTCGTAAAGAAGGAAGGGGTGGATACGAAATCACTATTGAAGAGTCATCCGGGAATCGTGAAGCAACGGATACTGTCCCCCCCGGTCTCGAACTCGTCGTTTCGGAAGGTGAGTTAGTTAAGGCCGATCAGCCATTGACTAATAACCCTAATGTTGGTGGATTCGGTCAGGGGGAAGTCGAAATCGTACTCCAGGACCCGCTGCGTATTCGAGGTCTTATAGCTTTCCTCGCATCGGTTGTTTTGGCACAGATTTTCCTCGTGCTTAAGAAGAAACAGTTTGAGAAAGTGCAGTTGGCGGAAATGAATTTCTGATTGTCTACTCCTCTTTCTGGTTATCCCCTTCGTGGCTAGATAATCCGACTGATAATTGCGTGTAGAAAAGAAATTTCACTTGTCTTTTCTTTTAGTCAATAGTTTGATAGCCGCAAAGTGTTGATTGCGTCGACTTGGATGATGTGGGTGGCGTCAGCGGCGTCGACACCACCCACATCATCCACATGTCTCCCCCAACGCAATCAGCTTACTTCTTCATCTCCCAGTCTCCCAATTTGACTCCATCAAGTCTAAACTAGGACACGGAAGATGTAATGTCGGGTAGGGAGGTAGACTACAAATATGGATAAGACTAGTTGGGAAGGTTACTAATAGGTAAGGATGGAGGTAAAAGAAAAACTCCACTTCATAGTTTGACAAACTATAAATCGTACTCAAAACTTATTGATTGATCCGATTATGTCGAACTAGTTTTTCCCGAAATACCTCTTTTTTATATTTAAATTTATGTAATTTAATAATTACATGATTGTTAAAAATTGTGTAGATAATTTAATTGTTACATTCAGCCTCGATCGATTCTTTAGACAGAAAAGAATCGATCGAACCATCTACTCGAAAGATGCATCGTAGAGCTAGTCTCTAGCTAACTAAATAGAGATATATCAAATTGAACCGCTTCTTCCTCCTCCTCCTTCAAGTAGAAGGAGAAGAGAAATTGGAGAATTCGCTTCTAGAATTCGGCAAAATTTTCCCGACCAGGCGGCAACCATTATCGAGGAGACGACCCCAACCCTGAGTAAGCTCCGTAAAAGAATATGCCTGACGGACCTATCACAGGTGTACCGGCTACAGTACCCACCAACCACAAGGGAATCCTTCCAGTGGTATTTGTCATCTGCGCCACCTCCTTACCCCCTTACTCCTCCGGCTTTATCATCTGGTCCCGACTCGAGACATAGACAGTCACAAATAATTAGGATCTCGATCGTTTTCGGACAATTCTTTTTAGTTTCTAATTGAAAAAGTAATTAGAAAAAAGAACGGCAAGTACGAAAATCAGTAATAATCCCCGATATAGGCTTGTACGATTCGATTCTACACTCTGTTTATTCGGATTCGGTTGTGTCGTAAATTCGGAGCTCACTAGAAACTATCTTTGGATGAATTGCATAGCTGATATGGACCCCAAGAAGAAAACTGTCGGTACAGCTAAGCCATGAGCCGCTAACCATCTAACAGTGAAAATTGGATAAGTTTTATCTAGAGCCATTGGTATTGGTTTCTCCTAAAAGAATTTGGTGAATGCGTCGATCTGTTCTAGCGAATCGAAGCGGCCAGTAACTAGGGGAACTTCTTGTCGGCTCTCTGAAAAATATTCGTTTGGGCGGGGGCTTCCAGAAACATCGTAAGCTAAACCTGTACTGACAGACAGCCAGCCTGCGATAAACGGGGAGGGTATAGTAATGCTGTGGATGACCCAGTATCGAATACTAGTAATGATGTCGGCGAAAGGGCGTTCTCCTGTATTCCCAGACATGTTCAGCTCCGTATCTATCTATATCTACTATCTCGTAATACTAAAAGAGATTGCTTCCCGAATAAAAAAAAGGGTAAAGGGTGTGGGATCTACCAGTAAACCTTTTCGAACGGGACCTGATCCAAATTGGGATGTCACTTTTATACCCAGGGTATATCCGAAATATACTGTTTCAGTATAGCTAGCCCACCTTCGATGCGGCAAGGTTACTCGCTCCTCACAAGTGAGGTCTCCGATACTTCCGGGATTTCCGGTAGTGGTTACCCACGCCTAGACCAAACTGGCTAGAAAGCCTAGACCAAACTGAAGCCTCGACCGGCTCCGGCTTCGGAACCGTACAGCGGTTCGTAGGCGCAGGGGTATTATCTCTCCTGTTGCTCCGTTTCCCAGCCTGCTTCCATCTCTCGGCGTGTCCAGGCAATTAATGATTTCAACTACGCGTATTAGCCTTAGGCCAAAGAAAACAGATAGCCAGTTCGTGGGGGTAGTTAATAAGAAGAGGAAGACTTATCTGGCAACTCTTAAGCGATTAATTAACGGCTTAGAGGTACTACGTAGTTGCCTACTTCATAAATTAGATAAATGAGACGTAATTGTACCGAATAAACCAAATCAATAGATTTAGATCACCCAGTAAATATTACTAATCAATCCCGACTTAGCAAATTTGAGTAAACAACTTTGATTCCGTAATTTCGGGTGATAAACTACTCGGAGAAATCGTATACTAACCCATCTGCCAGATAATTTGGTATTCAAATTTATGCTCACTCTATTAAGCTACTTCGCCTTCTTGACGTCTGTATTAACTTCGACTTTAGCTTTATTTGCTGGATTGAACAAGATTCAAATTCTGTGATTTGGTCATATGGAACCTAGATAGGGGGTAGAGAGGCAAAAAAGGGGGTCCCGCCGGCACCTACTAATTCGTCGCACTTACCAGATACTATTCGGCTGGCGCGAAAATCAACTTCGGTAAGTACTTACACCAGATATTTATAAACTAGAATGGTTGAAGCATCACTATCGGGAATTGTGTCGGGTTCGATTCCAATAACCCTAGCTGGATTATTTGTAACTGCATACCCGCAATATCGACGCGGCGATCAATTAGATATTCGATAGAATTGAGTAATTGTGGCATCTAAAACAAGACGTTGACTTAGAAAAAAGATGGAAAATGATTCATCTGAAAATTCTTTCTTTCTATTCAAATTATTTTATCATTTCTAGGATTTGTCTGAAAATATTCGTTTATCTAAGAAACAGACATGAGGGGCTGCTTCGTCGACGGTGAATCTGTCGTCTTCGGTTTTTAGGTATTTCGTATTCGACACGTATTACTTCCATTAGGTAATCCTCGAATAAACAGCAGTAAGCACGCCCTGCAGGATTCGAACCTGCGACATCGGGTTTTGGAGACCCGCGTTCTACCGGACTGAACTAAAGGCGCCTCCCTTTCCATAGTTACTTCTATATTCGAAAATATAAAAAATGGGGCAGCTTCCTTCCTCACTCCGTGAGGAGGAAGCGAAAGTTAGAAATCTTTTTTCTTTCATGAAAAAAGAAGGAGAGGCGGAAATCAATTTGTTGAGACGAGAAGTCCTATCCCCGAAGCTTGGTGCATGGATCAATAATAGGGATGGCAGGATTTGAACCTGCGGCATTTTGTACCCAAAACAAACACGCTACCGAGCTGCGTTACATCCCTATTAATTTCGATTTGTAATTGGTATCATCGATCCAATGTTGTTCCATTTAATTTATTATAACTGGTATCTGTAGATACCGGCTACTAGTAAAGAGAAAATTCATTTTTTAATAGATAGCTGTCCCCGAACACTCCGTTCAATTCTTACTCTTTTTCTTTCTTACTTTGCATCGGTATTACGGTTACTCATCGATATTACGGTTACTCATCGATATTACGGCTACTGGTACCAACAATATCGGGTACTCCGGGTTTATCAGTTTCTCCCTCCGAAAAAATTGATTTCCAAGTTGTAAATAATTGTTTCTTCTTAATAAGATAGAAGAAGTAGAAGAGGAATAAAGATTAAGAGATAAAGGAAGAAGATTTTAAAGAGAAGGAGGACTTTTAATGCAACATGTGAAGATATATCTCTCCACGGCCCCTGTCGTAGCTGCAATATGGTTCGGATTGTTGGCTGGTTCCCTAATAGAAGTTAATCGCTTCTTCCCAGACGCTTTATTATTTCCCTTCTTCTAATTCAAGGAACTAATTACAGAGGGATCAAACAAAAGAGGGATCAAACAAAGCGGAAAAATCGGATAACTTCACGTTTTACAGAGGGAGTAACGCGTAACCGAGTTATGGGTGGGGGTAGCTAAAATTTAAACTTTATTATTGTCGAAACTTCGCGGGTAGTCCGTTCAAAAACATTTGGACCTACTTGCGACCCTCTCCCTTAAAAAATAAAACTTATCTTATTACGATATAATTGATTTTATGACCAAAGGTAAAGATGCGAGGGTAACCATTGCTTTAGCATGTACAACCTGTACTTGCAGAGAGAGGGAGGCTAGCGGCAAATCCACGGGTATTTCTCGATACACCACACGTAAGAATCGCCGTAACACACCTACTCGGTTGGAATCGAAGAAATTTCGTGTTTGTTGCCACAAGCATACTTATCATAAGGAACTAAAAAAATAAAGGATATTTCCGATTAATTTGTAGGTAATCAATAGTAATGTGTATTGGAATGTTTACTGGTAGTCACAAAAAAAATATCACGAATAAATTTAGACGATCTCTCCGTAGACGTTCCCCGTCTATTCGCTCCGATGAAACTATTGACTACAAAAATACGAGCCTACTTCGTCGATTCGTCAGTGAGCAGGGAAAAATCCTATCGAGACGGATGAATAGATTAACCTCCAAGCAGCAGCGTTCGGTAGCTATCGCTACAAAGAGAGCTCGTATTTCGGCTTCGCTACCCTTCTCAAACAACGAAAATTAGAGAATTCTATGAAATTGAATTCTGGGGGATTTTTCGATTTGACAACTAAAAATATCCCACGAAAAAAAATGGGATTTAATATATTGAAGTTGAATCAAAGTGATGCCTATGAAATAGTCTGTCCCTTTGTTTATTTTCTTTTCCTTGTCTTTCCCCGTGATAGATCTGCGAGTTAACTCATTCTTTATTTTATTTTTGGCCTCTCCGTTTAATCCGGAGAGGCTTACCGCCGCATGTCAATCTCTCTCATCATTAATTGTCCGTATAAGCCGGGAGGAACAGTAAGCGTCTGGAGTAGCTACTTGCGCGAGTGTCTTGCGATTCAGAAAAACATGATTCCCAAACAAATTGTGAATCATCGAACTGTACGTAATTCCATTTTTCCGCGCTGCTGCATTAATCCGAGCGATCCATAGACGACGGAATTTCCTCTTCCGGTTATTTCTATCTACATAAGCGCAAGCTAATGCCCTTTTTTCCTGCTGGTTCGCCGCTCTAAATAATCTTGAATGAGCCCCCCGAAACCCGGATGCGAAATCGAGAATGCCCCTGCGATATCTCCGAGCTATGGATCCTCGTTTTACTCTGGTCATTACATGTATAGCCTCACGGAAAATTATATTTTCGTCTGAGAAATCCATTTATTCCCGGGCTCCGCTATTCCCTCAAATAATTTCGTTTCAATATTTCTTATTTAGAGATGTCAATTTGTAGAAATAGATATGCTGCGTTACACCGAACTGTACCCCCCCGAAGAGAGGAAGATCTCGAAGATAGATTTACATTTCAGTTACACCATGTGCGGTGACATACCGCGTTTCTAAATTTTTGGGAGGTCGCTAGGTAGCTGCTTCATAATTTTACAAAAATTTATCGGCTGTGACGAATTCCTGCTTTCTTTATCTGATGTAATAAATGGAGATTCCGGCGGCTTCTGCTACCCCGACTTTCCCTTCCGCAGATACTCCGGTACGGGTTAGATACCCAACCCCAATTGTTGATCTGTCAATAAGTGGTACGTTGCACCGGGGATGCCACGGATTCCGATGTTTCCGTGGCCAACTTTTTATGGCAACCGGGTCCCTCCTATATACCGGAGCCTAGGCTTTTCCGAAGATAAGGAAAACAAAATTGCTGCCGGCGGGTCGCATGATCCCCAATATTTAACTCAGCCCATTAAGCTGGGCTTTCTCGCTTCCATCTATTATTCGTTATCTGTTTCGAAAGAAGTCATATGTTTAGTAACGGTATTTTAGGCTGGAGATTGGCGGAACAGCTGACCCGTGGTTACTGCCACCGCAATGGGATTGGCGAAATAGATATAGAAGTTAATATCACTCGCCCGGCTTCGCTTAATAACTCAACTTTATTATCATCGATTGGTTCTTATCGTCCCAAATCAAAATGATCGGATTTGCACCGACTCTAGCCACGAATTTCTATTCCTTATTGAAACAGATGGATTATGGATTTATCCCCAGTTCATTTGAGGGATTATCTCACGATGTCAACCCCCTAATGTCTTAGGTTTCCGATCCGAACGGGTCACACATACACCCTAGTACACACTCCCCTCCGTTGGGGGCATCCCCGAAGAGCGGGGGATTTTGTTCCAATCCCCAACCTTTGTCTCGCTTTCCTAATTAGTTGCTGATTTGTTGGCACGTTCAAAGACACATAAAATTTATTCGGTTCGAAATATTTTCAACCATTTGAGAAAACTTGCTACATCTGAATCTCTAACAGTCAATCTTTAGAATATTCTTTTGTTTGAAGTAAGAAAGAAAAAATTGAAGATTTGCTTTTCCAAGTGGATGGAATAGAAACTGGTTAGACAAATAAACGTGAAACTACAAGAAAAAGAAATTGTTGAATCAGAGGAATTTGACTTCTTTTCGCAAATCTCGGTTACCTCCTACTTATTGAATCTTCAAGCTGACGCGTTTTCCAACGCTACCGGGTCCGCGACGCCGTAATCCTGAGCTTCTTCTGCTGACGGAGAAACGTCTCTTTCCATGTCTTCGGAAATTATCCATAAGGGTTTACCAGTTCTTTGGGCATAGACTTTGGTTATGCAATCGCGTAGTTTTGATGCTTCTTCCGCTTCCATAACGCATTCCCCTGCTTGTCCATCATAATACGAACTAGCGGGTTGATGAATCATTACCCTAGTTAGATGACTCCGATTAAGTTCAACCGTACAAGCAAATTCTCTTGCATACGGCTATACCTCCGGTGAGTCGACAAAGTCTGCTCAAACTAGTATTTAAACATTAACTTTTTGTCTCATTTACTTCGTTGTCAACCCCTTCTTCTTGCAACACTACGAGAAAAGTATTACGAGATCACACCATCCTTCCTCTCAAACGTATTATGATGGTTCTGCCGCTGTATCGCGTGTCGCGCCAGCAATCCCAAAGTTTGCTATATATACTCTCGATGGATAACGGAATCGGCATTACCCAACTCCTTAAAAACTTGAAGTTTAACAAATTATGTAGATTCGACACTTTTTCGAATTTATGACGCTAAGATATATCGATTTCGATCCAGAATGAATTCACTACAAGTCAAAAAAATTATTTCGATTCAATTTACCTCCTCGGCATTTCACTATTTCATAGTTGAATGTGTATAGGAGGAGTCGCCAAGTAGAAGCTGCCATGCTATTGTTACCCCACCTAGGCGAAGGCAGAGTTCTAATCCGTACAAATCATCGGCGCCAAGCGTGGGGTAGTGCTATACGTCTGGTAATTTCCCCCCCAGCCAAAATGGAGGATCCCATTGAAGCAGCTAATCCCATGCAAATAGTATGTACATCTGGTACGACAAATTGCATTGCGTCATAGGCAGATATTCCGGCTAATACTGCCCCACCGGGTGAATTTACATACGAGTACATATCTTTGGCTTGATCTTCCCCATTTAGATACATCATGATACCGATAAGTTGATTGGCAATTTCGTCATCAACTTGTTGACCTAGAAAAAGAAGTCTCTCCCGATGAAGCCGGTTGATTGGGATAGGTTTCCGCGACTCCTACTCTGCCGCCCCCCCCCTCTGGAGCCGTATAGGTATCGTTAGAGACATACGGCTCTGGTAGCTTCCACGTGAAATGAGTATAAGAAAGAATTCTCCTTTCCTTTTTCTATTTTTTTCTCAATCCCACCCGCATTAGCCTTTTCGGTTCAAGTTTGTCTAGCCCAGCTTTCGCACATTCTGAACCACTTCGTAACTGGTGATCGGCGAATTCACCCCAGTGTGTTAACTTTTCCCTCCTGCACCAGTTCATTTCTGTTCGTGATTAAGCCCTTTTCATGTGAAGAGTCTTTAGGTTCATCTTCTACCCCGGAGGTTGTGGGGTTCCGACCGCTATTCGCACATACAGAACAAATAGTTTCACTTCCCCTGTATCTACTCCCACATTTTATGCAATACATTCAAAATAGAAATCTACTTAATTTTCTTCTGATGTTTCGGTTTCTATCTCGTAGCCATTCCGGCTACGATTGATATCTGGGACTGAGTAACCGGAGCCCAAGCAATCTGTTTATTCTAACTAGCCATGGATTCTGACGACTACTAAACCTACTGACAAACATTTCTCACGCATTTGGGCACTGATAGATTAGTCAATTCCAAGCGAGATAGAGACAAATCAATCGGATAAGAAATGACGGAAACGGGTTCCACCCGGCTCGACGCACCTGACGAGTCGCGCTATACGTCAACCCAAGCCGCATCCTCTTCCCCAGGGAGACGAAAAGGCACCTTTGGAACACCAATTGGCATGAAAAAACTACTGAAAGAGATTGTAATTACCTCCAAATTGGAGACGTATAAGCCAAACTGAGAAGGAGCTTTCGTCATATTATAACACGCTTGACAAAGGCGACGTGCGTCAAATAAATCGTATCTTTTTGCAGATATTAACAGACTCTGATGGGACCAATCCCTACATTGTTATATAAAGCACGTAAATGCTAAAATATCTATGCCTTCATCTGTTCCTGAAAGAAAAGTTACTGGCTTACTTCACATTACTATGTGTTTTGCACGAACCAAACAAATAGGTGAGACGAGGCAATGAAGAAGGAATGCCTCTAATCTAGCAACGAACCGAGATAGTGATTCGTATATTTCATACAACAACTACCATCTCGTCTCCTTATAGCTTATAACGCAAGCCTATATTGCAAGAAAGTTACGTAGTAGTCACTCATTTCCAATATCCAAGAAAGGGGTTTCCCACGGGTTTGCCTCGGTATCGCGTTCATACCGTCGTATTAAACGATCCCGGTCGTCTTATTTCCGTGCATTTGATGCACACTGCTTTGGTTTCTGGCTGGGCGGGTTCAATGGCTTCATACGAACTAGCTGTTTTCGACCCATCGGATCCCGTTCTTGATCCCATGTGGAGGCAGGGTATGTTTGTCATTCCATTTATGACTCGCATTGGGATAGCAAAGTCGTGGGGAGGCTGGAGCATCACCGGAGATACCGCAACTGATGCGGGTATCTGGAGTTACGAGGGAGTAGCCGCAGCTCATACCATACTATCCGGTTTGTCGTTTCTAGCCGCTATCTGGCACTGGGTGTATTGGGACCTGGATCTATTTCGGGACGATCGCACGGGAAAACCATCCCTGGATTTACCAAAAATATTTGGAATCCACCTATTTCTCTCGGGAGTACTTTGTTTCGCGTTTGGAGCATTTCACGTAACAGGCTTGTTTGGCCCTGGTATTTGGATATCAGACCCTTACGGATTAACCGGAAAAATAGAACCCATAGATCCAGCTTGGGGGGCCGAGGGTTTTGATCCATTTGTACCAGGCGGAATAGCCTCGCACCACATAGCAGCAGGAGTTTTAGGTATACTAGCGGGTCTGTTTCACCTAAGTGTTCGTCCCCCCCAACGGTTATACAAAGCTCTACGTATGGGAAATGTCGAAACCGTGTTGTCTAGCAGTATTGCTGCTGTATTCTTCGCCGCTTTTGTTGTCTCCGGAACCATGTGGTATGGTTCCGCTGCTACCCCGATCGAATTGTTTGGCCCCACTCGCTACCAGTGGGATCAGGGGTATTTCCAACAAGAAATAGAGAAACGAATACGATCAGGTGAAGCCGAAAATCTAAGTCTATCCCAAGCTTGGTCGAAGATTCCGGAAAAATTAGCTTCTTACGACTACATCGGCAACAACCCCGCCAAAGGCGGATTGTTTAGAGCAGGTGCGATGGACAACGGCGATGGGATAGCCGTTGGCTGGCTAGGTCATGCCGCTTTCAAAGATAGGGAAGGCCACGAACTGTTTGTACGCCGCATGCCAACTTTTTTCGAAACATTTCCCGTAGTCCTGGTAGATGGCGAGGGTGTTGTGAGAGCTGATGTACCATTTAGGCGGGCAGAATCAAAATACAGCGTCGAGCAAGTCGGTGTAACCGTAGAATTCTTCGGTGGCGAACCGGGTGGTGCTAGTTTCAGTGATCCTGCCACGGTGAAAAAATACGCCAGGCGCGCCCAATTAGGTGAGATCTTCGAGTTTGATCGCGCCACTTTGAAATCGGATGGTGTTTTTAGAAGTAGCCCACGGGGTTGGTTCACTTTCGGTCACGCCACATTTGCTCTCATTTCCTTCTTCGGTCACATTTGGCACGGTGCAAGAACCTTATTTAGAGACGTTTCTGCTGGTATCGATCCCGATTTGGACGCCCAAGTTGAATTCGGGGCATTTCAAAAGTTGGGGGATCCAAGTACTAAAAGACAAGCTGTTCAAAAATTTTTTTCTTACTTATCCTATTGAATTCCCCTCCTTGTGAGGTTAGTCACAAAAATTGACTGAATTGTAAAATGATAAATAATTGTTTTGTCAAAACTTAGTAACTTAATAATTTAATGAATTGATTTAATTCAGTAGTTTCTAATACTTCGAAGTTAAACAAAAAAACTTGGAAGAACTAGAAGTCTCCTCCACCGCAATTAGTATGAAAGATATTTATAAAATACCACTATTACGGCTGAATCCACGGAAGCACTGGTTTACACATTTTCGTTGGTAGCAACTTTAGGTATAATATTTTTCGCCATCTTCTTTCGGGAGCCCCCCAAAGTACCCAGCAAGGGTAAATAGAGAGCTTTCCCCGATTTTAATTTTGCCGAAGAAGCAGATTTTGTTGTATCAGCAAAATCATGAATATGAGGTAAATTAGGTTGATTAGAGACCTTCCTTTTTAATTTTGCGAAGGAAGGTCCATCAGTCCGACTAATCTTCATGTTCCTCAAAAGGGTCTCTGAGCTCTTTGGCGGGTTGACCGAAAGCGGTATACAAAGCGTAACCGGTGAGGCTAACGAGTGAACGGGATATAGAGGTAGCGACCGAAGTTGCGGTTTCCGTTGCCATGTAATCCAAAGAAATATTAGTACATACTTTACTTGTTATAATAGTATACAAAGTCAACAAATTTCAATCAATTGAGCAGGCTCTACGGCTACGAAAGTTACTGGTGACACCCCCAGAGGTAAACCCAGAATAAGTTTACTGGGAATGGTTTTGAAGCCGCTTAATTCAGAATATGGAAAGGTTGCCCCCGGCTGGGGGACTACCCCCCTGATGGGATTTTTCATGGCTTTACTTGCAGTATTCCTAGTTACTATTTTGGAAATTTATAATTCATCTGTTTTATTGGATGGTATTCCAATTAGCTGGTAGAAAAGTCCTGAACCCCGCTGATGTAGCGGCAATAGCTGGGGGTTCAGAAATGGATACCTCGTCATAAATCAGAACGGGAGTTAAATCGCGCGAACTTTAAATGTTTTTAGAAGACAATAATATGGGTGTGTGATTCGTCGCAACTAATCTGGTTCAACAAATAAACAGTCTTTTATTTGAATAGATTTTATTATATTAGATTATCGGTATCTCGCCAGGTAGCGGTCGAGTTATTAGCACCCGAAACGCGAGAATCTCATATTTAGTATAAAGCTCAAACTATGACTAATTTGCATCAATTTACCATTAAAATTTCGTGATTAAGTTGTTATCTGATATTGCCGACTCGGCGCTGTATCAAGAAATTACCGACGAAGTATGTTTCAATTGCGGCTGTTTACTAGGGTATGTAGGTGTAGAAATGGGAGCCGTGTGGGTTTTGATTCGAGGTGATGGAGGAGTTTGTCGCCCATCAAGTCTTCCCACCTATAAATAAAATTTTGAGATATAGTGAAAATCTAAGGTTCTGTGGATGCCAAAACAAATCAGATCAGAACGGAGTAACCTCTATTCATTTATCTACCCCCCCCTTCTTTTTCTTGGGGGGGGGGGGGGGGTACATCGATAAGATTAAAAGATTTCCCAAGACGCTAGTACCACCGGGCTTCAATCAGGAAATAAAAGCTAACGTGAGATCGAAGTAAGTTGTAGTTTCAAGTTTTCCGAGGCCAAGTTGCCTCTTACCCCATTAATTGATGGGGGATATCGGGGGAGCTGCCGTCTTTTCCCACTTCCTTACTCGAATAGCTACTAATGGAATGGGCGATGCCCAAACAGCTTCGCTTAAGCTGTATGAGAAAAAAGTCTCACGTACAGTTTACGAAGAGGGAGTTAAAAAGGCTTACCTATCTCGCTAAGGTATATGATTGGTTCGAGGAGCGCCTAGAAATTCAAGCAATTGCTGACGATATTACTAGTAAATATGTCCCTCCACATGTGAACATATTTCATTGCTTGGGGGGAATCACGCTGACTCGTTTTTCGGTTCAAGTAGCCACTGGTTTTGCTACGACCCTTCATCATCGTCCGACCGTTACAGAAGCTTCCTCCTCAGTTCAATATACAATGACTGAAGTTAATTTTGGTTGGCTCATCCGGTCTGTTCATCGGTGGTCAGCAAGTATGATGGTATTAATGATGATTTCGCATGTATTTCGTGTTTACCTCACGGGGGGATTCAAAAAACCTCGCGAATTGACTTGGGTTACTGGGGTGACTCCAGCTGTATCAACCGTTTCCTTCGGTGTAACCGGATATTCCTTACCCTGGGATCAAATTGGTTACTGGGCCGTCAAAATCGTAACCGGCGTACCCGAAGCTATTCCCCTGGTAGGACCTTCATTAGTAGAGTCACTACGAGGAAGTGCTAGTGTCGGCCAATCGACGTTAACTCGTTTTTACAGTTTACACACTTTTGTCTTGCCGCTTCTTACTGCTGTTTCTACGTCGATGCATTTCCCAATGATTCGTAAACAAGGTATTCCGGGTCCTTTGCGATTTAATCATAAGTAGGATATAAGAAGAACCTGTCGCTGTATTTGGTGGGGATTTCGATTTCCAGTTCCTTAATTAAGAGGTTGTTCTGTTGCCGTCGATACTTATTACTAAGCCAAATGATGAGTTATCTTGCGGATTTAGTTATCGTCTCGGACTACTGGGACAAAATACTCGAAGCGTCAAAGGAAAAAATTTGGATTACGGGAGTGTGTGACTCGTCACGAGATGTGTAGGCTATGCAGACGTCTAGTTGGATACTGCTGCAACCGAAGGTGTGTCTCCCTTCCGACCTTTCTTTGGGACTAAGATTCGAAACCTGGATATAGAAACGAAATTTTCGAACTGGGACTAAAGTTGTTTGGAGAATTTTTTCCATGATCGACCCAAAAATTTTGAAAGGCCTCGTGAAACCCCATATATTGAATTGGGATTGCGTGAAGCTTTTAGAGATACGGTTTTTAGGAGATGCATACATTTCTTCCGCATCGGAAGCCAATTGTTTGCAGGAGTAGCCGTTGGGGTAAAAAAACGATCTAAAGATATATGTAGCTGAAGTTGTAACAAGTTAAGATCCTATACCGTAGCTCGTAAGTATCTGCTGGTCTTGTATAAACTTGCAACGATATGACACGTGTGTATGGGATACGAGATAACCCGCGAAGCCTCATTTCACTACTGAGCTGACTCGGATGAGAAGCCATGTTGCGAAACAATTCTTTTTCCGTGTTCGTCCTTCTTTTATTTGCCAACCTAACCGTTACGGGATAAGATAATTCCACATTTGCTTGAGCCGTATGAGTAGAAATTCTCATGTTCGATTCTTGTGGGGGAATGAAGAATCCATCCCAATAACAAAAAAACCTGACCTGAACGATCCCGTTTTGAGAGCAAAATTAGCTAAAGGTATGGGACATAACTACTACGGGGAACCCGCCTGGCCCAACGATCTTTTATATATATCTCCTGTAGTAATATTAGGAACCATCGCATGTACCGTGGGTTTGGCCGTTTCAGAACCATCAATGATTGGTGAACCAGCAAATCCGTTTGCAACTCCTTTGGAGATATTACCTGAGTGGTATTTCTTTCCCGTATTTCAAATACTTCGGACAGTGCCCAATAAACTATTAGGTGTTCTTCCAATGGCATCAGTACCTGCAGGTTTGCTAACCGTTCCTTTTCCCGAAAATGTCAATAAATTTCAGAATCCGTTTCGGCGCCCAGTAGCCACAACAGTCCTCGCAATTGGCACCGCGGTCGCTATTTGGTCAGGTATTGGAGCAACTTTACCCATAGATGGATCTTCAACTTCGGGGCTTTTCTAGTAGTTTTCTACCTCCTATTAACCTGAAAGATAGTCAGATTTAGTCTAGGGAACAATCGCCAGCCCCCGGGCTGGGACGAGACTTCCCTAGACTTAGTCATCTTTTTAATTAGAAATATTCAGTTCTTTGGATAATTGATCCCCATTTGTTTACGCCAAAATAATGAGAAATTAAATTTTAATTTACAAGTTTTGTTTAACTCGCATTTCCTCTACGAAACCTTTCGAACTGAAAATTTAATACACAACAAAAATTTGACATACAAGAGGCAAGATCGTTTGTATCAGAAGTGAAATAATTTGGATTTCGCCGCTTGTTCCTACTGATTAATATACAACTAATTTTTGGGTAATTCCTATGCAATTAATTTCTGGGTAATTCCTATGCAACTAATTTTTGGGTAATTCCATGGTGAAATGCTCCCACAAAGCTTTTGACACCTGATCTACAGATTTTTGTCCGAAACTTTTTATTTTTGATGAATCTTCTCGGCTATAATTAAGCAAATCAGCAATTGTGTGTATTTCGGCTTTTTTTAGACAATTAGAGGCTCTAGCTGGTAATTCTAGTTGGTCAATGAAAATATCTGTGGATAGCTTCTTCCCCAGTTCATTCACGTCATAAACTTGTGAAGATGACCCCACCGAAGCAGAAGAACTTTCGCTATCTCCCAAATAGGAGACGTCTTCGGGTTTCATGTGCAAAAAGGGACTTGATAAGTCTATTAGTTTTTCAGAGGCTTCGGTTATTGCCTCGTCCGGGGTCGGACTACCATTAGTCCATATTTCAATGAATGATGTTTCCCGCGTCGCTTTACCACTTCCAAATAAATGTACGCTATAATTTACGTTTCGAACAGGCATAGATACAGCATCAACGGGAAATTCTCCATCTTTATATCCATTTGATTTTTCTATGCGGTATCCACAATCTTTTTCAATTTTTGATTCAATATTTACAGATATTGGTTGGGTGATGGTAACTATATATTGCAAATTGTCAATCGCTTTTACAGAGGACGGCAACGATGTATCACCCGCAATTACTTCTTTGGGACCAGTTACGGATGAAACTGCTTCTTTAACATCATTGGAGTCGCTCTTAGGTGCAATTTCCCTTAGATTAACTGAAACATCATGTATTGTCTCTTTGATACCCCTTATTGTAGAATACTCGTGCACAACTCCGTGAAACCTTGCACATGTTATGCCCGTCCCTTGAACTTCTTCTAATGAGGCTTTCCGCGTGGCAATTCCCACAGTACTAACTTGGCCCCTCTTGAAGGGAGATACGACAAAACGACCATAATGGAGACGCTTATTTTCTGTCTTAGATTCAACGCATTTCCATTGAATGGCCTGGGTAGAGGTCGGTGTTTCGCACGTGAGCATAAAGGAATCCCCTTTTAGTTTTTATAGAACTACTGGGTGGAGTTAGACACGTCTTTTTCGAGGGGGTCGACAACCATTATATGGCATGGGGGTCACATCACGTACAAAGCTGAGGATTATGCCGCTTCGGCGGATAGCCCGCAAGGCGGTGTCTCTTCCCGGACCGGGTCCACTCATCGCAATTTCTGCTTGCTTCATACCCCGATCCATCGAAGCACGGATAGCATTTTCCGCTGCAGCTTGGGCGGCAAATGGTGTACTTTTGCGTGTACCCTTGAATCCGCAGGCACCAGCAGAACACCGAGGAGCTACCTATCCCCGAACGTCCGTGACAGTAATAATGGTATTATTGAAACTTGCCTGGATATGAATAACCCCCTTCTGCACTCCGCGCTTCACCTTTCGTGAACGAATTTTCTTTGAATTAGCTGACATAGTTGATTGATTATTCATATTCGAAGACTGTTATTAATTGTTAATTGGTTCTACGTCTGAAGATTTTGACTACCCTTGCCTCTGCTTATGCTTCGGATTGCAACGAATTACCATGATTCGTCCACGTCTACGAATCAGTCGACACTTTTCACATATTTTGCGAATGGAGGCACGAATTTTCGTAGCTACAACCTTAAATTAGTTGGATAAATCTACTGATAGATTTGAGATGTGTTCTCCCCTTTTATCAAATTGAGAAAAAAAATTTCAGCAGGCAGATAATTACTAGATGGTCGCACCAACATCGAAATCTAATGATTGTTATTTGTCTGTTTACTTCGAAGTCGGTAAATGGTACACCCTTTGGTAAGATCATAAGGACTTAATTCGACTCTTACCCTATCTCCTGGTAATATTCTTATATAATTCCGTCAGATCTTTCCCGATATATGAGTCAAGACTTGGCATCCATTATCTAAACACGCTCAAGACATGGCATTGGGAAGCGATTCCGTAGCTGTACCCTCTATGTCAATAGGATTCTGCTTCTTCATCATTCGAACTAACCCCCCCCCCCGTAATTCACAGATTTATTTAAGAAATTGCTAACTCAGTTGATATCGCTAGTAGCTTATCTGAGGCGTAATCATTTTACAAACAACTGATTTTTAGTTGAAAATACGTTTCCGAATTACCAAATGTGGCGTAAAATTTCCCCCCCAATTTTTTTTTGTCGAGCCTCCCGATCTGTAATAAGTCCACGAGATGTCGATGAAATTGCAATTCCCATACCGCCCAATATTTTAGGAATTTGCCGACGATCGGAATAAACTCTCAATCCAGGCTTGCTAATGCGTCTGATAACTGCAATGTAGGGGTCTTTCTTCTTACCGAGATATCTCAACCTCACATCCGAAAATTCTTTCCCATTATCCTTGTGCTTCACAGCATTTTCTATGAAGCCTTCTTCTGCCAAAATTTGTACGATGCGTTCGGCCATTTTAGTTGCAAGTATCCTGATCATAGCTTTTCTTCTTGTGTTTCCGTTTCTTATGGCGGTAAGTGCAGTGGAGGTGGCGTCGTTATTCGTGAAATATCAATCAGTAGTTTTTGTAGTTATCAATACCAGAATGATTCCTAACCTCTCTTTTCCTTCCGTTTCCTCTAATTTAATTTTGTGTATTTGGGATATTTAGTTTAGATACATCTGACAAATTTTTAAACCAAGTTTTTTTCATTAGAAAATTTTGGCTTGAAAATTTGTCAAACTGATTATGCTAAATTATTTCAATCACTTATTTTTATAACACCTCGGGGGCTGAAGAGACTACTCTGGTAAAATTATAATCTCTCAATTCCCTAGCGACTGGACCGAAGATCCTAGTCCCCCTAGGATTTCCTTCCTGGTTGACGACGACGGCCGCATTGTCGTCGAATCCAACAATCATTCCGTTACATCGTTTTATCCCTTTACGAGTACATGCTGCCACCGCCCTAACTACTTCTGATCTTTTCAGAGACATATTGGGTACTGCTTCCTTGACTACAGCTATTGTGACGTCACCTGTACCTGCATATCTGCGGTTGCCAGTTCCCAACACTCGAATACACATTGATTTGCGGGCTCCGCTGTTGTCTGCTACATCTGAATAACTTTGAGTTTGAATCGTTTGGTAATCGAGAAAAATAATAGGTTTACTTGTAGTATATCCGGGTGAAAAGAGATATATCCCACCAGAAAATTTTTGGGAATAAGTGAATTACAGTTATTGCAATTAATCTAACCCAATCGGTGAAGTGTATTCGCTTTAATAACAATCGGGGTGACGCTTAAGACATGACATTGCCGCCGCTGCCATCACTATTGCTCCTCTTTAGACCATTTGTTTTTCTACTTCTTCGTCTTTAACAAGTATCACGATTCCGCAGTAGTTACCACTCGAGTAGGCACGGGCATTTTGTGGGCAGCCATCGCCATAGCAGTTTTGGCTACATCCTCCGATACCCCACTCAATTCATAAATTATTCGGCCTGGTTTAACTGCGGATACCCAGTATTCCGGAGATCCCTTGCCCGACCCCATACGCGTTTCCGCGGGTCTCATGGTGATGGGTTTGTCGGGAAAGATGCGTATCCACAGCTTCCCGCCTCGACGGGCATGGCGCGTTATTGCTCTCCTCCCCGCTTCTATTTGCCTAGCCGTAATCCAAGCAGGTTCGAGAGCCTGGAGAGCAAATTTTCCGAAGGAGATGGTGTTGCCACGACTAGCGATTCCCCCCAATCTTCCCCTATGTTGCTTACGATATTTAGTTCGTCTGGGGTTACAGTCGATATCGATAGAATTTATCAATCTCTGATACAAAACCGGACGTGGAAGTCTCCTCCCAGCCAGCTCCTCATAAATTTGCTACCAATTTGTATATTTTGCAAACTTACTAACTATTTATCCGTCATTTTATCTTTCTTCTCTTCTGATTTTCATTTCATTTATAAGTAGCAGTTCAAATGTTACTTGGTACTAAATCCACGGGCGAAAATAAGCTCGATCTTACAATTTATTTTTTGCTTTTGAGGTATGGGCTTCTTTCGCCATCCCATCTACCGAATCTCGATATTAATTAACTGAATGATGAAAATGAGATTCGGAAGTCTTCTCGTTGTTTCAGTCCCTTGTAACAAACGTTTTGGTTCCCCCCCGGCGACAGAGCTTTCCATCCCATCTCAATTTCGTTGAGTCAACGTTCCTAGCATTAATTGACTCAAAGCTCTACTTCAGATATTGACAATTTGAAAATTGTGCTACGTCACGCAGCTTTTCGGGAGTTGAGCGGTTAACCATACGATTTCGACAAATAGAAATTTAATTATTTTGATTTTTATTTGTCGAAGTAATCGTAAATTGGTATTGGTTTCAGCTTCTCCATAAAAAAAAACTTTTCATGGATAGAAATTTCATTTGCGATGAGATAACCTGACCCTATCTTCGGCATTCACTTATTTAGTACTAGTACTCGAAAATAGGCGGTCCATTACCCCATCAATTAGTTTATTTTTACGGATAAAGAGATGTCGCTTGAACGAGTCGCACACTAAGCATAGCAAAGATCTTTTGGAGTTTGAAGTGAAAGAGATTGAAACTAGAGTGGGATTAAGCTGAACAAGGTTGCGTCAAAATTTATCAAGTAGTTTTTATTTCATTGGGTGGGGATCACCCAGTACCCCGAAATATCCAGGTCTTTATGCCTAAAACCCCATAAATCGTCTGAGCCGGGTGGTAGGAATAACCTACACGGGCTTTGATAGTTTGGAGGGGGACTCTACCTTCCCTAGCCCACTCAACCCGAGCCATCTCACTACCGTTGAGTCGTCCGGCTATTTGTATCTTAATACCTCTATCGCTAGTTCTTCCAACCAGTTCGATAGCTTTTTTCATAGTTCGTCGGAAGGGAACTCTATTTCTCAATTGTGAGGCAACATGTTCCGCCAATATTTTTGGCTCCCCATAGGGTTGAGTGACACTACTTAGTATTACTCGGAGCTTCCGACTTTCGATCCCTAAGATGTTTTCGATATCGCCCTTCATTTGACTAATCCCCAAACTTTGTTCCTCAATGAGTAAATCAGGAAATCCCGTATGTATGTCAACCCGAATGAGATCTGTTTTCCGTTGGATTTCGATATGTCCAACTCCGCCATAGTTTGTGGCGTCCTTCATATGTTTCGCAATATACCTTTCGACAGAGGTGCGTATTTGTCTATCCCCTTCAAGAAACTTTGGATAATCTCTTGTCTGTGCGAACCAATAAGAATAATGCTTCTAATTTACACCGAGTCGAAAACCGAGTGGATGAATCTTTCGTCCCGTATCTATTTCTCCTCAACTCAATATTAAATTATTTCTTACTTAGTAATTTGTTTGTGGTTTTATTTAACTTTTCGACACGTCCCAATTAGTAGGCATTTTGTATGGAGTCATCTCCCCACCTCTCCGACAAAATTGGAGTTTGGCTTAATGATTACTTTACATATGGGTTTCTTTATCGGGTAACCTCGGCCTTGGGATCGGGGGCGGAACCTTTTCAAGTATGTGGAATTCTCGACTCAGGCCTCGCTGACGAACAAATCGGATTTATTCAATCCGAAATTGGTATTGGCGTTTGCCGCTGCAGGAAGAATCAGTTGCGATATTAGATAACACGTTTTATAAGGCATAAATTCGGGTAATACAGGTGCTTTTCCATACGAACAACCCCGGATTCGATCAACAATCCGTCGCATTTTGATAGCTGACACACGGATATTCCTTCCCAGAGCTCGCGCTCCGATTTCTGATTTCTCTTTGTTTTTCATGAAGTATAATTTCCTAATCATCGACGAGATCCTTTATCATTTTTTGCATGTCCCCTAAAATTCCGAGTGGGTGCAAATTCCCCCAGTTTGTGACCCACCATGCGATCAGTTACATAGATAGGTAGGTGCTCCCGCCCATTATGAGCGGCAATGGTGTGACCGATCGTGATGGGTACGACTGCAGACGCGCGAGACCAAGTTAGAACCAATTTTCTCTCCCTTCGTATATTAAGGTTTTCAATTTCTCGTATTAAATGATTAGCTACAAAAGGACCTTTTTTTGATGAACGTGCCGTAGCCGATTAACCCCCTGCTTAATATTTCCATTTATCAAAAACCTTTACGTCGACGAAGTATGAGGGGGTTGCTGTATTTTCCACTTCTCCGACTTCTTTTTCCAAGCGCGACATGCCCCCAAGGGGTTGACGGCTTTTTCCTACCAATCGACGTCCTGCCTTCCCCCCCTCCGTGGGGATGATCCACAGGATTCGTAGCTGAACCTCTCACTTTAGGCCGTCTCCCTAACCAGCGCTTGGATCCAGCTTTTCCCAAGCCTTCGTTGTTGATATCGACGTTTCCGACCCGTCCTATACTTGCTAGGCAACTTTGAGATATTAAACGAATTTCGTTGGGAGGTAGTCTTAGTGTAGCGAGTTGACCTTCTTTTGCAACTACTTTTGCTGCTGCGCCAGCAGCTCTGACCGATTACCCGCCTTTCCCAGATTTTAATTCTATATTATGTATAGTGGTACCTGAAGGTATTCTGGCCGAGGTAGACCCCCCCCTCCTCTTACTCCTCTTCAAGGGGGAGAAAACGACTGGGGAAGACCCCTTCCCAAACTGTACAAGCCTCTTTCAAAGCATACAGCTTTCCGGATATCAATGGCACCGCCGTTGGGTTTCGGTAGCACCAAATTGATGCCTACTGAAAAGCCAACTAATTTTTGGGCCATCTATATATATTGTATCCTTGGCATTTTTGCCTGCATCTGGCTTTCTTCTGAAAATCCAGTATTTCCTGAGAACTTAGCAGCAGAATTGGTGACTTCGATGATTCGCGTTAGCATTAGTCAATGCCTGGGATAACTTAGGAAACCTCTTCTTTCTCTTCGGTATTGACGTAATTTCAGTTCTACGTATTTACTTCACTCTTTTTGTCATTCCGTGGCTTCGATTTTGCCCCCGACTGCCAAATCGAATGTCTTGAATTCGTACTTTCCGCGCCTGTCGGTATACGCATAGGGCGCCCCTTGTTTGTCGCTACAACTTTGAGATTGTTTATCTGTTTTCCATATTATCTTACCTTCGCAAATTGATGTATATTTAGTTGCTTCAGGCTTCAGTTTAGCACGCGCTGTTGTCCCTACTTGGTTACCCCAACCAGGTTTACTCCATATCATTTAATAAGTTCGAAGTAGTGCCAGGTTTACGGGCCCAGCTTACAACCCGATCGATTAATTTTGGAATACGCGAATCAAGTATTCAACCCGCACTCAGGGGTAGGGCATTTCCGATTGAAACGGATGCGTCAGGACCAGATGTCACGATATCTCCGACCCCTACTCCTCGTGGATGCAAAATGTATCTCTTATCACCATCTGTATATTTGATCAAGCAAATGAAGGCGTTGCGGTTGGGGTCGTATTCGATACTGGCTACTCTTCCGGGAACATTCAGCTTGTCTCGCCGAAAATCAATTTCACGATATAAACGCTTGTGTCCGCCCCCCCTATGTCTACTGGTGATGATTCCAGCATTGTTGCGACCACTTCTAGATATTCTGCGGCAAGTTAACTGCTTGTGGGGCTTGGATTCCGTCGTTTCCCCGAATTGCAGAATGGCCCGGTTCCGGGTGCCTGGAGTATACGCCCCATATAGTCATATGGCCATACTTATTCTTCCTCTTCATGTTTATGCATAATCTTTCATTTGATAGGGAAACAAATTTCCTTTAAGTATTAGTTTAGAAATAATGGAATGAGGTAATTAGCTCGAAGTCTAGCAATCATTTTTTTTATACTTTTAGAATTCGAACTCGATTTCTTCTTCTTCCTACGTCTCACTCGACTACTATTGATACCCCCTACTTTAACATCGGAAAATTGTTCAATCCAATTTTTCATTTCGGTTTTAGTTAACTTCGAGTCTACATGAGAAGTATATTGATTTTGCTGCGACGAACGAATAGACTTCTCGGTAATTAACTGGTTCTTCAATTTCTCCGTAATATCCTTCTCGCTTTGTCCATTTTACTTCAATTCTTTCTGCTTCTTCTTCTAACTCCTGTATAGTCTATTAATTTGACTTCCCCCACCGCCAGCTTCGGATCTATCTGTTTCGCAAATAGACTTCCGAGTTATCTGCTTCTTCGACCATCTCTCCTCTCTACTTGCATCCAACAGGAGTTGAACCCGTGAATTCGCCAATTATGAGTTGGGTGCTTTAACCGCTCAGCCATGGATGCCAATTTCAAGTAATTGTAACGCGGTTGGTGAAGCAATGTCAAGGAACGAAGTCAAGGAACGAAAAAAGTCGCAATTTGTCTCTCCCGCCCAGCGTGTGTGCCTACCAACTCAACAAGTAGTTTTAGTTGTTGAAAGGATTCCGGTGAAAAATGAAGAAGGACAAACAAGCAAGAAAGAATTCGAGACGAAACTGCTGGTGGGTAATCTAACCAAATGATGAGGGATTCCTCGAGAAGTTAACAATTAGTCCTCATATTGAATGATTATGAATTATTCAAGGAAGAATGGGTTTGAGACATACACGAGGAAGGTTCTGGGAGCAATATCAGTTGTGAATCTCTTACGAACCAAGAGCCGTGTGAAGTAAGAATTTCATGCACGGTTCTGAATGAGCGGAAAGATCGGAAATCTTCTTTTCGACTCTGACTCTCCTATACCAGTCGTTGCTTTTTTCTCCGTTACCTCTAAAGTAGCAGCTCTAGCTTTATTTACGCGACTCTTCGGTATCATTTTTCCACATCTATCTAATGAGTGGCATATCGTGGTAGGATTATTAGCTACCTCTAGCATGATATTAGGAAATCTAATTGCCGTTACTCAAATAAGCATGAAACGTATGCTAGCTTATCCCTCTATAAGCCAAATTGGATATATTATGATTGGAGTACTTGCTGCAGACCCGGAGAACGGTTACGCAAGTATGATAACTCATACGTTTATTTATATACTCATGAATCTGGGAACTTTTGCTCGTATCACCTCATTCGGTTTACGAACCGGAACTGATAATATTAGGGATTACGCGGGATTATACATGAAGGATCCTGTTCTAACATTCTCTCCGGTTTTACGTTCACCATCCCTAGGGGGTATCCCTCCACCATCCGGTTTTTTCGGTAAACTCCATCTCTTTTGGCATGGATGGAAAGCTGGTTCGTACCCATCAGTTCTGGTAGCGCTCGTCACAAGTGTCATTTCTATCTACTATTATCTCAAAATAATTAAATTAATGTTCACTGGGAAGAATGGGAGGGGCGATGCATCCACAACTTATATACGAAATTCATTAGTTTCTCCATCAATTTCAAAAAGTTCTATTGAAATAGCTATGATCATTCGTGCACTAGCATCAATCCTATCGGGTATATTAATAGATCCCATTATCGGGATCACACGGAATACTTTATTCTAGACTCACTTCTTGTGACGCGAACTTTTTTTTTTCGAATGATTCTTATTAGAAGCCGGTTCCGCTGTCCCAACTAGTCTGTCTCCGCAACTTACGAAATAGTTATATCTCCTTCGGTAATTGATCCTGACATTCTCCTATCTAGCTTGGATTTGTCTTTTCGCACCCGGAATCACTTGCTAGGAAAATGATCACCCGTCTACCCCGGAGGAGATATAAGTATTTTCGCGCGATGCACAGCTGGGGTTGGGCAGTGACAACCCATGCTGCTACATCCAAGTATTTAGGCAGAAAGAGAATGCCTATCTTTTTTGTATCTTCATATGTTATTATCTTATTGATACTGAAAAGAAGATTTGCTTGCGAGGCAGGCGTGGGCTTGTCAGGTCGTGAAAAAGAAACTCTCTGTAGGAAGAGGGAATCAACCACCCCTTTAGGGATAATTGATTGCGGGCGAGAATAGATTCGAACCCTCGGCCGTCGTCAGTATGAAGTGGAACCTTACCACTCCATGAAGAAGCAATGAGTAATGGAAAGGGTCCAGGTACCTCGTCTAAACCTGACCTGAGTGGAGTCTCCCAGTTAGTAAATTTGGTAAAAAAGAGATGAAAATTCGGTTCAGCAGTTGACAGGCATATAGATATACTCGTATAATAGGATTGGTGAGCGTAACTCCACCGCGTCTCTCTGCTTCGAAAGAAGGGTAGGCATACTAGACTCGAAATATAGTACCGCGTGGTACGGAGGTTCGAATCCTACGCGAGGCGTCCAGAGGTCTCGCATTTCTGGAAGAAGTCTCCCGACTTCTCGCTTCTCACCAATGTAACCCAAAATTGTTACTTGGTCGACTTCCATGCTTGTCTCCTCGGGTGAAGTAGCACTGGTCTCCTCGACTCGAGAGACGAGTGGGTCCTATTGCAGAGATATGTGAGGCAGTAAGTCCCACCTTTTCTTCTTTGTCTTTCCGAGCCAAGACTGGTACGGCAAATCCCACCATCCGAAAGTATTGGAGCGAGACCCAAACCTCAAGGAATAGTCTTACAGATACAGAAGGGAGAGAAAAAATAAAAAGAAAAGGACGACTGAGATATGAACGTGATTCCCCCAAAAAATTCGAATGTAAATGAGATGAACCAAAAATCTTAGTAGTTGGTTGCTTGGTGTCTCATCAAACACACAGGGGATGGGACTCGAAATCCCACCATCCTTTCCCTGTTCCCGGAGGACTCCAAATCCTTCGTTCGAATGGGACTCGAAATCCCATTCGTAAGCCAAGTATCTGGTTAGGGGTATCTAACCAGATACTTGGAGTTTCCATTTAAAATTTTTAAAATACTAAATGATTGGCCGAACAATAGA